CAGGGTGATTTTGGGAGGGAGGTTGGGTATGGTGATTGAGGGAGCGGGAAAGAGACAAATCTTTGCCATTGGAAATGAAATTAAGCAAAGACTCTTATATCCCTACCATAAGTAGTTGATGAGTGTTTTAGCTCGGATCCCTATGGATGGGACCTTTGATCAAGTTGCGCCCTTAGATCGGCTGACTGGTTTTAAGGAAGGGTTTTGCTTTGACCTTAAGAATGCCACTGATAGATGGCCGCTCCCGGTTCTAAATTCTCTAATGGCGCTGCCCTGCAGAGGCGATTTTTTGTTCTAGGAAATGTGTTGTACCGTAGATCCTTCGACAGAACCAACCTTAGATGTGACGACACGGCTCAACAAACCATTCATTAAATCCATGCAAGAGCATGCGGTGGTCACATTAATGGACATTCGCTAGCTAAGATAACTTCTTAGGTTAGGGTACTATTGGCTGGCTTATTATGGAGAAGGGGAGAAGGACAGCATAGAGTTTGTGCGTAAGTGTAAGTAGTGTCAGACTCATGGGGATTTCATCCATGCCCCTTCAACGTCTTTCTTTCACACCCGGTTTCGACCGTCCAATTCTTCCTCTAGTCTTGGTCACCATTTTGTTATCACCGCTACAGACTACTTCACCAAGTGGGTTGAAGCAATACCAAAGGCCTTAACCGATTGGAAAGGCGTGGCATGCTTAATCTACACTCATCTTCTTTATTGAATAGGTCTTCCTAAGTCTATATATAGTCTTAGATAACGGTACCCGAACCGGGGGAATATATGCAACCGGAGTTTAGGATTACTAATTTTTTTAGGACCCCTCCGGTCAAGCTGAGGCCACAAACAAGACCACGCTTAGTATCCTAAGCTAAGGAAAAAAATAAGGATTGACATTTGAAACCTTAAATAAAAGAAAAAACACTCTTTTAACTTTTAACTATGGTTATGTCGAAGTCGAAAGAAGAGAGCTGCCCCTAAACAGAGAGAGGTTCCCTAGGAGCTTAAACAAAGAGAGCAGATTAAAGAGCTAGCTTTAGCCGAGAGAAAGGCGAGTAAGAAGAGTGAGGTGTGAGCGCGAGGGGAAGGGTTTACTGTCCTGGTGGACAAACATTGCCCTATGGCTTAGTCGTAGGTTCATCCTTTTACTAATTTCCCTAGGGCTTTTCTTAAGTCCCGTAGTCGTCCTATCTGTTCATTCCGTCTAATAAGTGTTGGAATCTTTTGAAGCTTTCCCTTACGTAAGCATTGTATTCCGTCTTAGTGTCTTAGCCAGCCAGCCCCGCCCCCCACAAGGTAGAATTCCTCTCAAACCTTTCATCCTCTTTCTTTGTATTGTTTCCTATCTATCTTTTTAGTGTTAGTGTTGTAAGCCTTGGTTTTCAATCCTCTCATTGTTCAAAAATGTCTCATGTAGTATATTAGTTATATAGCATGTGAGAGAGAAGGAAGAATAAGACTAAGTGACAGCGAGGGAGGTTATGTGTATGCAGTTGTAGGACCATTCCCTCTCCTTTCTTGTAAGTCGGAGAAGAGGAAATCACGGCCTTTGCCTTAGGCTTGAAGTTCACGTAGCCGGTATGCTGCTCACTTTACGTAATTCTTTCGATCCGCTACCTGTGCTTAAAGCACAGCTTTCCATTCCAACTCGATCTTATTCAGTTGGAGATTCAATCATCCTTGAAGTGCTCCAGTGGTCGATGTAGAAAAATCGGCTAAGGTTCAATTTGCTTCAGTCGAAGTGATCGCTCTATTCCGGCAGTCTTCGAAGGCAGCGACAATACCTTTTGCTTGAGTTTACTTTTCTGTCTCGTACGAGAGATCGTATTCTAGTATGTAGGTTAATCCCCCGTAAAGCATGCCAGTCCAAGGCCAATTACCACCCGCAAAGAGAACAATTTCTTTTTCTAGCAGTCATTGCGTAATCGCTAAGCAGCCCATCGGTCGAAGCAAGGGCTGACCTTGGAGAACAAACGGTTCCGTCTTCCGTTAGTTGTTGGACCTGCTTTCCCCTTGAAGCCAGGACAAATCCTTTGCCCAAGCATTAGGATCGCACTCCTTACCCTTCGCTTATATATTTATCCGAAGGAGTCTTTCCTTATCCGCAGCAGTGGAAGCCAGTATAGCAGGAGGGCCCTCGTAGCAATACCAGTTATTGCCCAACCAAATAGAGTGGCATCCCTTTTCCCGTGCCCTTTCTTGTGAGCCAATTGGAGAAAGCTTACATGGAGTTCAATTTATCCCCCTACCTGCGAGCGAGTTCGACTTCTAGGAGTTATATTATAGTCCCTAAGGCTAGCAAGCAAGTGAAGTTATCAAAGCAATGCTGGAGTAAGTCAGCCATTTGGAGCAGCCTTTGATTCTCTTTCAATTCGAGTTTGAAGCTATCCAGTAGAAGTAGAAGTTTCCAACCATTCAATAGCAGAAAAAAGACAAGCAAGGGAAAGAGCAAAACAAAAAGCATCTTATTAGCCTTCTTCTCCTCTTAGTTATCTGACTTAAGGAAGTCAGCTAGAAAGACAGTTTAAGTTTCAGTGCTAGGGTTGAATAATGTTGCTGATGCCTTGAGCGGCAAAGCTTAGTTAGCAGCATTAAAGCTAGACGAGAGACATAGGAGCTTTTGCACCTACATTACAGGAGGTTGGTTGATAAAGTATCCTTTTCGATATAGCAACTTGGTTATAGAATGAAAATTAGCAACTAGAAAAGGCTGAAATAAGGACTACGGGAATAGACTACCGGTAGACTGCGTACGGGATACGGGATATGGTTACCCACCTCAAGCCCTCGCTTAGACTCCATACTCAAGAAAGAGAGAGAGAAAGCATTAATAAGGACATTTAACATCTTCCACCTTAGCCCTTAAGACGATAGGAGAATCGTCCCAGACCTGAAAGACTCGCTCGCTTAGCCGAACAGACAAGTAAAGTAATCCCCGGCGGAGCTACAGCAAGTAATAATAACTTTGATTCCCTTTCGTCTTTTGTGATCCCTTTAATCGATTACAGTCCACGAATGACTTGAATTCAATATATATCTTATTTACAGTTCCTACCTTTGCTTTGAACTAAACCTCTTTAGCAGTAAGTATTGTATTGGAAAGGGTAAGGCCATTTCCGAGTTAGTAAGTCCTACGATTCTTTCTTTAAAAATCTAGTTTTAAGTATAAAAAGTTTCTATCTTTCTTCAAGCTTAGGGCTTTTGGTGTAAAGCAAGTAAGGCAAACCTACTCTCAAATGAGCTCCCGGGGGTTCATTCATCTAACCATGTCCTAGAGCTACTTCAGCAAGGAGTTCGTCCCCCGCTTCCTTTGCTCCACTGGCACCAAAGATCAAGAATTCGAAATAGAAAGAAAGATTGGTTGGTGGGCTTAACTGCCCCCCTATCACAACAAGGCGGATAGCGGAAAGGTGATCAGCTATAGCGTCATTGTTCATCTTCCCCTCTAACTAGAAATATCATAAGATAAGAAAGAGAAAATACGTTACGATCTTGCTTACTAGCTAAGTAGTAGTAGTAGGTTATCTATATGTTAGGTAGTAGCCTAAGCTTGAAGAAGCTCCAATCATGAAACTTCAGGCTATATGCTTAATACATGTAAGTAGAATCCTCGCGGAGGGGGAGGCAACGAAAGATTCTTAGACCACGGCCTTCTACTGGAAGACTTTTTAATCTTTATTAATTGAAGAATCAATTGATTCCTAACAGGATTGGCAAATGTCACTGTGCGTAACACATCTAATTGGAAGTGGAATGCGCTTTACTCTTCCGACTAATGGAAAAACCTACTTGATTTCCTTTTTTGAGTTTGACCCTTCGCGAAAGAGGAAGACCCCAGAACCTCTACAGAGAAATTCATTCAACTATAACTATAAGAGCCATTATAAATTCTCTCACAGGATCTTCCGCTTCACGAATTTCCTGATAAACGAAGTCATAGGCACGCAGATTCAGAGCCAGACCGACTACTCCAAGAGCACTCATCCATAAACCAGTTACGGGTACAAATAACATAAAGAAATGTAACCAACGTTTATTGGAAAAAGCAACCCCAAAGATTTGAGACCAAAAGCGGTTAGCGGTGACCATTGAATAAGTTTCTTCGGCTTGAGTTGGGTTTGGGTAAAGGGAAGATCCCTGCTAGCAGTTGTTGTTGTCTTTGCTGAATGCCCGTTATTCGGGGCTTTTTTCCTTGTTTTCCATATGCTGCAGCTCAAACCATTAGGTATGTCAAACCCATTCTATTCGGGTTGTTATCGCTCTTGGGAAGTATATTTAGGTAGGGGTTTTGGAATTTATCTAAGTCTAAGTCCGGGTCTTTCTTCTTCTAGCTCATCAACCCGCATCTCGCTATGCCCCTTAGGGAACTCTTATCCGAGAACTTCCTGGGGTGGGGCACTCACTCCCTTAAAAAACCCCCGAACTTGGAGCCTCTTTTCCCAAAAGTATGTTACCAATTCCTATCGTTAACGTCTGTAATAGGCAATTGTATCAAAGATTATCTAGTCTCCGCTGCTGTTCGCCGGATAGCTCATTTCCAGAGGAAAGTTTATAACCATTCATCCGACTAATCCTGTCTTTATTTACTTTAAAGAAAGTCAAGTTTGGGTAGAGCTCCTTAGTCTGCCAATTGAATCTCTGATCCCGCAGTGTTATAGTTTCATTCCGCTTTCATGGCTGGGAAAAATCCCCCTCAGGTCGAGCTGCTGCACTCTGAGACCTCTATCTCTATGGCCGAGACAGGCGATAAGAATCCGAACTACCATTCAATGAATTCATAGGTTTGATGGGTTTAGTTTCTCAATCTTTCTACCACTCTGACCAATACTTGATAGCCTTATCCATAAGACTATAGTTTAGTAGTTGGCATTTAGCACACATTACACCTTTTTCATACATACTTTTTGGTTTCTCTACCTTACCTCGGTTAGACTGGTCAAAGTTTATAGAGCTAGCCTATTGATGGTGTATGGGCCATACCCACTTCCTAGGCTGTAGACGGGAGGCACAGATCTTAGTTCTATCGGGATAACTAGGTAGAAGGACTATCATCCAATTCATCAAGGTGTGCGAGCCACCCGACTACTAGGAAGAGGGGTAGCCCCCCCAGAAAGAAAGGAAATTCCTGTGAGAAAGCTCTTCCTTTGTGGGACTTGGATTAGCGGCATATCCGTTCTTTTCAATTAGAATAGGACCATCATTCATACGAACGAAGCCGGTGATGCTTCCTCCTCCTATTGCTTTTCGTGAACTGGCACTATGAGACTTGGTCCGGGGATTCTTCCATTCCTGGTTCAGAAAGAGGACTTCTTCGATGCAGAAGGAAGAGCTAAAAGGCGGGATTCAGGGTTCAAAGGATAGACCAGGGGAAAGCTAGACTGATGGCTTAGTTCATGGTGTAGCTAAGAGGACTAACCGATGCGCGCTACATAACCAGATTCTGGGTGCAGTCAGAGAGTTACTAAAGGCATCTCCTGTTGAAAGGAAGGGTAAAATGCCTATTGGCAGGGGATGATAGGGATGTACAGTACAGGTTGGCTTAGCCGTAGGAGAGTCTGTTCATACTTCATACTCCCAGTATTCTTTTATTGCTCTTTGATTCCAGTCTATCTAAAGAGGGATGAGGCAGGGAATTCAATAAAGAAAGGAAGATGTGAAGGGTTCCTCTCAAGCTTGATTGAGATGGTCCTACTCCTAGAGAGTGAAGATTCGCTAATCGGCGACTTCTTCATCCTGGTGATTGAGCTAATCCGATAACAACTATGTGGGTTCAAAGATTACTTCATGTGCTATGACTATGAGCGGGGAATCGCTATGAAATGCATTCCACCGTGAGCTATAGAGTGCCTAGTCTGGAGAAAGAGAGGCAGGGCAGGATAGCAAGAGAGGTGCGGAGCGCTTTTTTTCATTTTGGATATTTTCCCTAGAAGGCAGGCTTTCTCTCATGGACCTTTAAATCTTATATTACGATATAGACCGTTCGCCTTTTCATCGCTTTGGCCTGGAGCCAGTGTAGGCTTGCTTCGCATAGGCTATCCTCGGGGCGGTAACTAAATATATAGAGAAGAAAAGCCTTGGGTTTTTGAAGATAAAGGGACTGATTTTTAGGATGTAGATTCGGGAGATGTCTTTATTGATCATGAAGGAGTGTCAGATCAGGATGACGGCGAGGAGGATCCTTTGTGTCCTCAATTTTTTCTTTCGGCCGAAGAGGGTTGTGATGCAATTAAAGAAAGATCCCCATGGAGGTGTAAGGGAATGACAGAGATGGGGTGGAGATTCTTCTTTATTGGTCCTAGTAGAAGTCGAACCTTCAACACTCATCTAACATCTTCACCATCCAAAAACCCAAAAAAGGAGACCCGTCTGAGACCAGTTAACGGATCGCTCCTCTACACCTACCGTCGCGAAAGTAGAATCTTACTTCATTTACTCAAATTTCGGCGGCTAGAGCTACCATCCATCCCAGAAAGTGCCTAGAACACTTTTCTTTAGTTAACAACAGCTTCGAATATGATATTGATACTTGACTCTATACCGCCTACGAACTTACTTTAAACTTTAGGCGAAATACTATACTTTACTATACGATCACTGAAAAAGAAGCGTTTTATATAGCTGTGAAATCTTGCAAGTCACTTTCTGCCCAGGACCAAGCGCCCAATTCCACTTTTTGCATCTCATATAGCTGTCAAATCTTACTTTTCTGTTTTCCTTCCTAGCCGATGAATTGAATGAGATTTTTTCATACTTATATAGACGCAAAAGCTTACTTTGCTCCACTGGCACCGAAGCAAGGGAATGGACCTGAAAGCAGTGTCCCTCATTGAACTAATAAAAGGAATAAAACCACCATAGAGAGTTTGCTTAGCTTGTAATAAAGCAAACCTAGTTCCGCTGATGAAAACAAGAGGAAAAGTTCTGGGTAATTAGTCTAAGCCAGGCTAGAATCCATATTCCATTATTTAATTAGCGAGTTCTTTTTGTAGTAAAATCCTTCTATCTGCCTATCTGCCATACTCGATAGGAGCTCCTGTAGTTCACTCTGCTTCCCTAGACAAAGGGAGTAGGTCGAGGTAGAGCAAGCACTAAGTTTAAGTAAGTTCTTTGACTGCGAGTGCGGGTGTGGACCAGGAAATAAGGATGATTTTTCAATCCAGCAGAAGGAAAGAAAGAAGGAAAAGCTTTCGCATGTAGTCAGGCAAATTCTTTATTCTAGGGCTCGCGTATGGTTTAAACCAAGGTGCTCCCAAGCAAAGATTCTCGGGCAAGGCTTTCAATCAAATTCCGTTCAAACGCAGGGACGAAGTGGCTTAGTGAGAAGAAGGGACGGTACGCTGAAATGGTGAGTTGCGCCTACGCCTTCATTACCTACTTTTTCCAATCCTAGCTTACCATACGAGGTGCTTGGGAGACTTTACCCTACAATGGCCAAGAACGCCAGTTCCAGAGGCAGCATGAACCCTCTTTATGAGGGGGACAAGGAGGAGTCCACTGTATTTAACCTTAACCATCAGCTAATGGCTCCAGCCTTGGGAAATTGGCAACTTTCTAACAGTTATCCGTCAACTAGCTGAGATTTCCGAGATGCTAGCACAATTGACCTTGAGGGTAGACATCGAAAAGCCCTGGCTTTTAAGTACTCATCTTACCGAGCCCATAAAGACCCCAAGTGCTTGGGTAAGCAAGTAGTACGTCTTTCCACCAAGAAGATAGGGAGAAAGGGAAAAGCGCGCAGTCCCCTCTTTCTGCCTTCCTCGTTCCCCTGGACCTTCCCCGCAGAGTGCTTCCTCAGGGCTCGAACCTGCTGCAATGCACCAACTCCTCATTGTTGGACCGAATGATACCTCTATAGAATCCATTTTGTGGACTAATATGAACTACTCCTCACTTCGCAGACTTTCACGCTCACAAGGATTGGAACCGTAGACATTGGGTAGACCGACGTTCTAGCTAACAACTGAACTAAGAGCCCTTATTACTATTATATTACACACGACTGTAAAGACGCGATAAAGTAAGACACCCTGGATGGGAGGAAGGATAAGATAGCCAGCACGTCAGATAAGATGATGAGGAATCCTTAGACTTACGGGCTGGAATGTGCCGCTCCGCTTAGTCGACTGAAAGAGAATCGAAGCATCCTACTTCACTGTAAATGCCGCTACGAATTCCTTCCAACGAGCTAAAGGTCATACTGAGTTCCTTCTCTTTTCCCGCCTGAGACGGGTACTCCTGCCTCTGCCCCCAGTAGCTTCCTCTGTTGCATCCGTTGACGAATCCAAATCTGGATAGTCAGTAGCTCCTCCAGCCTTGTCAGCATATCCTGAGAGAGGTCTCTCGAGAGTGTAGAAGCAACAACTAAATCTAGTAATCCAGCATCAAATATGAAGAAGATTTAGAAACTCCCACCCACGGGGAATACCTGGAGGCTTCTGGGGAATAAAACCCCTAGCACAGCAAGCACTCCAAGAGGCTCGGCAGAGAGAGGGCCTGAAAATGAGGAAAGATTGATGAAAGCTAAATAACTTCATCAAATCTGATAATCCTTCTTTCTACACCTTCTACTTATACATTAACGCTGGAAACTGGATAGAAAGATAGCACAAAAGAACCAAGAACAAGAAGGGTTGGGGTAGGATATACCTTCTGATCCAGATACCTTAGATCTAGCTATGCTTGCTTGCTGACCTGGACTACCTATTCTATTCTTGACACATTAGGATAGGAATAATAGTAAGCTGAGCTCTCACTGTGAGCGCTACCTTAGCACTGTTTTTTTGGCACTCAGAGAAGAGTGGAAATAGTCCTAGATAGGAGAGGGCTTCTCACTAAGACTTTCGACTCACTGCCAAAAGCTCCTTCAGGCAGAGAAGCTAGAAGCCTTCCCGGTGTATGAGGGGAGACTGCGAGAGTTCCAAGCCAACAATCCCTACCTTGATTGTTTTACTTCTTATCTTGAAGGCATATTGGGGTATTCTTTCATGGCCAGGAAGGACAATTAAATTAAATATTTCCTTCGGTGTAGATGTATTCTAAAGTAGCACGAACTAGGAAGAGTCTTGACGTAAGGAATAGAAGGAAGGTTCTTTTTAGAGAATAGCAGCGCTTTTTCTTCCTTTACAAGACTTTCAACGTGTCATTTCAGAGTCAACCATTGATTGGTCTTTCCGGGTAGCAGCTTCACACGGCACCTAGGAAGCTGAGCAGTTGTCAGAAAGAGTAGTTAATGGGTCACCTGGTAATAGCTGGGATTTCGGATTCTACTTAGAAAGCTATGTCTCGAGAACACCTTCCTTCTAACTAAGGCAATTGGTCTCTCACGTTGGATATAGATAGGCCGACGTTGCCAATGCAAGTTAAGCGCGTAAACGACCTTCAGATTGGTGTTGGCATTAGGAGAAGCAAGCTGATAGTGGAACTAGTGGCATTCCTTTTCGGATAAGAAAGTGACCTCGCCGGCCCTTCATTTGCCCCTCATCTTTATGACTCAACATCTGTAGCGTCATCGAAGCGTAGCGAGACAATGAGTTCTGTTCCTCCAACGTTCTCATCCAAGTTCTCCACCAGACCATAGCACTAAACATCCCTCGTCTTCTCCTTCCCTTGCTAACCTTCCCACGCGTACGTCATGCCAAAGCTTTATCAAGCCTTTGAAATCGGTTCAACTAACCGCATTCCCTTGTGTTGTGCCAAAAAGACCGAGGTTGGATGCAAGATTCGGTGATTTAGAATCGAAGTTTTATCAAGTTCAAGCTGTCGCATAACCGCTTTATGCTAATTGCTAACACTAAACCAATCCTGTCAGTTCGAATCCTCTAACCATGCCGGTACCAACTTTATCTCTTGACTTTCCTTCGGGTAGACTAAGGGACCTTCTCTTATTACGGGATGCTATCTTGTGGAAAGTCTGATCCCGCTAGAGGAGAGAGCATTTCTCGGACAATGAGATCTCTCGCTTTCCCGGAACAGTAAGCTGTCTGGTAAACAAAACTCCCTTTCAATCAAGGATCTTATGCTTTTCCGGTGAACAAGGCTGCGTAGCCTATGCTTTGCAAGCCTATCACGCTCGACTGTCTTAAGCAGACAGTTTATTCATGAGAAGGAGTTGTCACACCCCAGAGAAGTCGATCCTTTTGATTAGGACAGAATGAATACAACTAAGTAAGACTGGTAGACAGCCTTGACTTGAAATAAGAGTTAGTCCTGCTGGTAAACACGTTACACTTATTACGCTCGATCCTGTAAAGGACTTTCTTAGAAAGAAAAGTAGGCTTAGCCACTATGCATTCACGAAAGAGGGAAGAGCCAGGTGAAAGACAGGAGTGCTCGCAGGCTCCATTTTTTTGCATCTTCCTGACTTTTTTTTCCATTTTAAAGACTCCTTCTCGTCTGGATATTAATGCGCTACAAAGCGAGCAGGGCTCCAACTGCACTAGCTGAAAAGTAGCAGCTGGCAAGGCTTGAAAAGAAAGGAACTACTGCTACACTGGCAACTACATTTGGAGTGCTAGAAGGTAGGAACTCGATCAAAAACTTGCTATTCCTTCGCTTCTTTGCTTGTAAGGACGGACTGGAATGAATGAATGGACTGACTCTGATTCAACCTTCCCTTACTTAAGCCGAATAGCGGCTAAGAGCAAGATCAACGATAGCCTCTCTAAAAGCACATTCTAGAAGAACTTCCTAATGTTAAGCCACACCAGAAGGATTGACTTTTTCTTTTTAGGCATCCGCTTCGGCTGCTTCCTCCATACCCATACTATGAACACTTTACCAATCTATCACTTTTGATATCACATCAACTACTTCATACCTTGCTATTCCGAGCCGTGCCGTAACAAACCATACCGTGTAGGGTGGAGTCCTCTCTCATTGAAGAAGGAGATGATGGGCTGTTACTCAACTCCTAAAGATGTTCAAACATCCGCTATTAGTGATACAGCTTCTACTCTGATAACCAGCATGTGATCAGTAAACCGGTAAGAGGTAGTAGAATCCGACGGCTCTATCAAGGAAGAGAGAGCTCTGAGATTTTGTTCGATTGACCTTTTTTGGGTGGACCAGGACGATGTCGACAAAGGCCAAACTTACTCGGTGCGAGGTCAGTAAAGCAAGGCTCATTTATCCATTTTCCAAGGCTGATGTCACTGATAGCTCTGGGTTCATTCTGATTGGCTACCAGAAGGATAAGAACTATGCTTTGACAGGAAGGCACCTCTGCCTTTCTTCTCCTATTCGAAGACCCTTGGCTGAAATAAAAATCTAAGATCAAGAAAGATATAAAGAAGAGGTATCAACTCCACTACAAGAAGATTGGTTGCTCTCTACTTCCTCATTCTCATCCTCGGATTCTTCCTATACCATTACTTTCGGTATTGAGGTTGAACTAAGTTTTCCCCTCTATCTAGTGAAAATTAATCGAACTTCAAGGAAGATTGATCACAGCTGAGTCTGAGCCCAGCACTTCTTCAATTTACTAAGATATCCAGTCTCAAATTCCAAGGTGTAGACCAGGAAATGCTCCCTGAATCAAAAAAGAAGTTTGGGACCAATGCAGTGAATGGTGGTGGGTCTGGTTGTTCCGGGGACAGCTTTCTGGTACGGCTAGAAGGAAGAAGCAAAAAGGGCTCGTCGAACTACTATACTAAACGCTTACCTATAAAATAAAAAAGGTATATCGTATATCGATTTTTCCGGATTCTATCTACGGAATGGAGATAAGGCAGAGGAGAGGCATAAGCGCGAGAAAAGAACTCAGTTAGGACACCTCCTTCTTTTCTGAATACTGGAGTGACTCTAGCTGCTGCCATAAGCTTTGAGTTTAGTGCTTGCTTTCTCAGACTCTACTATCATGGATAGGCTTACTTTGAGAGGCGCTTACTGGAACGCAGACAAAGCTTCCTTGAACCAGTAAGAAAACTCACCTTTAAGGAATAAGAAGATTCCCCATTCCTTTCAATAAAGCCTTAAAGTGAAAGTAAGTGCGCTTAGTGATCAGGGTTCATCAATCAATAAATCATATCTAGTGAGTAGGGGAGTTCTACTAGTGACCAATAGCGAGATAAAGGGAAAGAAGTCTACTACGAAAAAAACGTAGTTATCCCCCCCCCTTTAAGAGATAGGGAAATCGTCCTACGAAATCTATGGTTATGATTTTCCCATGGCCAGGAAGGTATTGGGCTGATAAAGCCCCAACTTCCTGTTGGACAGCTTCGACGTGCTGCATAGAGCACACACAACTCATCACCGTTGGACATCTGCTTCTATCCTGGGCCAATAAGAATGCCTTTCTAGGTGAGCCAGAGTTTGATCAACTCCAAAGTGTAATCCAACTCTGGCGTCATGAAGGACCGCGAGACGCCTTTCTTTGCCCGACATAGTCTGCCGTCTTTGTAGAGTAAGTCGTCTAGCCGGCTGTAGCCATCTGCTGTCTGCACTCGGGCCGTCTTCTCCCAGACGCCTTTCTTTTTCGACGTCCTTCCGAGTACTCTGCCGTAAAGTCCCCGAAGTCCAATAAAGTGGTAGAAACAGCAGTTGCGGCGCTTTACTAATAACATAGAAAGGGCTTTTACCTACCTTACTAATAAAGCTTCTTTTTTACATAAGGTTAAACGAAAGCGGTTGTTAATGCTTGTAGCTTGCGTGTCTGAGATCCGTCTTCTGTTTGCGATTGAAACACCCCCTTAATTACTTATTCTTTTATCTAGGCAGAATTCTCTGATAAAAAAGAAGGCAGCTTTTAAGATAGAGTCTTTTACGGTTACAGTGACAAGTGGAGAACAGATCAATCAGCTTTTAGCGGCTAAAAGAAAGAAATCTCTTTCTTCTTGTGCTTGTGCTGGCACCTTGGATGAAATCCTTGTTCTTTCTTTGTTTGGGACGGAGGATTAAAATAAGAGCTGCGCCTCACCCCTATTTGAATGCCTTATACCATAACATAAAAGGAACTGGAACTTCTTAAGAAACCTCTGCTCCGGTATTGGCCGCGCCGAGAAAAGCCTTGAATCCTCTATAGCGATCTCGCCGCCTGCGAACATTCTCTGGAAGCGAAGCACTTTTAGCACAAGAGAATGAACAGGGAAAGGAGAATGCATTATACTACTTAAGCCGGCGATTCGTAGAGGCGGAATAAAACTATTCGCCAATTGAAAAAGTGTTTTGTGCGGTCTTTGCTGCAAAAAGCTACGCTACTCTTTCTTAGCAATCAGATCAAGTTAATCTCAAGAGCAGACCCTCTCAAGTTTTTAATGAAAAGACCAATGTTATCAGGTCGATTGACCAAATGGTCTCTGTTATTCTCTTAATTGGAGAGAATATCTATTCAAGAAATCTGTGAAGGGAAGGGCTCTGGCAGATTTCCTAGAAGCTCATCCATACCAGAAAATCATAGGAAGCTTTTTTTCATAGGACTAAGCGAATTCATTCCTCCCTAGCCCTATGTGCTGAGGAGCCAACAAACGGAAGGATACCCGCATGGGAGGGAGCCCCAAGCCAAGCCTATTGAATCGTCTCAACCCTTAGAAGTAGCATCACCCTACCGATGAGTCTGGAGGAAAGACTGTAGCTCCCGCTTCACCAGTTCTTCGACGGCCTTGAAAAAAAAAAGAAGCGCCTATTGCTGATGACGGTTGTTCCTAACATAACAACCAGGAGACAGACTTAATAGCTAACGGCCGTATGCCATCTATCCATCCATGCTGAATTGAGACTGAGGGCTTGGATCGAGGTCCTGAAAAGCGTGAAACGCAGTAAGGACATTGATGAAGTATAAGCCCTGGCGAAAGACGAAGGCGGTAAGCGAAGCGAGCTACACCGGTCCTCCGGAGGGGAAGTCGAAACCCGTGTTCAAGTAAAGGAGATACTGATTCATTAATGAATTTGGACAGGCAAAATGCCGCTGACAATGTGTTGAATTGGCAGGTTACCTGATTAAGAAGCTGGGAAGGTACCAGCTGCCTGCGTGGTGTTAAACCAAAATGCTAAAGAGAGCGAAGGGGAAATCATGAACTACGTTTCATGTAATGTAGTACACTATAAGAGAGTTAGAGTACTGCAGTGGACACAATTCAAAAATCACCTTAAGGAAAGGGCTTATATAAAATAAAGAGAAATTCAAAACAAGTTACATGCTCGTGACCCACAACAACTAATAGGGCCAACATTTTATTTTAGAACTACTCTTTTCATTTTTGCAACTACATACTTTCCTGGAATAAGAAAGCCTGAAGGTGACTTAACTACTTTTTGTTAATTTCTTCTAGTCTCCCAGGCGACCGAGTGCTCCATGAACAATGAGCGCTTGCTGCTCCGCCCGCAGCGCTTGCTGCCTCTCCTCCAAACCCTCTATGCGCTCTCTGGTAGCGCGAATGCGCGCTTCTTTCCTTGCAGGATCCATTGTTCTAACACTTCTCAAAAGGAAGTTTAGCACTCTACGGTGCTCTTGAATTTCATTTTGCAGTTGCCCCATTTCGGCAGCAATTGCAGAAAGCCTGTTTGCAGCATCCATAGTAGTACTCAATTTCTTTGATTTGAATTTGATGAAGTGAAGACACTTATCGAGCCTCCATTTATAGAGTGGTAGAGTAATCTCGCAATGCGGCATGAATTGGATGACTTAATAGTTTTCTGCAGTTTAGTACTAACATGCCTGTGTGGTGAACTAACTACCTTGGGAAGCAACAAATATGCCCCCCAATCACGCTGCCTATGTGAACAAATTTAAAAACTTTGCATAACCAGCTTAATTAAGTAGAAAAACCTAATCGATAGTTGTTAGGATGAATCACACGTGGGAGAGATATGAAATCTCTGAGCAGACTTAAATCCCTTACTTTGCCATTCTTTCCAGAATAGGATTTTGCTTAATATCATTTGGATGGACTCAGATCCTTTCATGTAGGAGAGTCTTTGATGGGCTTTGAATTTTGATAGATCCAGCGGGCCTTCTTGCATGGACTTGGGCTTGCTTACTGGCTTCGCTGAGGATGGGATTCCCTACCCGATGAGTCTGGCTAGGCTATTAGGCACCTTTGGTCTAGGCTTTCTCAGGCCTATCCAGAAGTCTGAAGTTCCGTCTACAGAAGGTCTAATTCTGAGCCGAAGCTCTATTTATTGCCCTATTCCCTTTCCTGACCAAAGTCACTAAGGAGGGGCCGGGGCGGACTGCAATTCGTCTGAGCTTAGTCTTCTCTTCTGAGACGATTGGAGGCTGGGGAAAGGGCACTCTTGAAGAAGGGCCTACTGCCGTAGGGGTGAAGAAACCTCCTTCTCTTATAGGAGAGGGGCTATTGAATGAAAAATAAAGTCTTCAAGAAGTGACAGAAGGAATCATAAAAGAAATAGCTTTCGACTAAAGACGCAGACGATGAGCAAAAGTCTGCTTTAATAAAGTAGCTCGGGGGAACCTTAAGACAGGACATCGGGGCGAAGGTATGAAGGTACGGCAATGCAGCCCAGTCTGGTCTGAGGAGGAGTGGGACTGTGAAAGCTGCAGCAAAGGGAAAGGACTTTCACCAGTTTCTTGAGTGAGAAGCGGATGTTGGTGAAAAAAGGAAGTTGAGTTCAAGTTTGGAACACATGGCATAAGCCAAAGATCCCGGGATGACTCTAAAAGCTAACGAGATGATTCTGGTTAAACCGGGCATTCCTCAGAGCAAGGAAAGATCTTTCAAAAATAGAATCAAGAGAAAGCGCTAGAACCGATGTAAGTAAGATCCGCTACAACTAGAAGTCGATCTGGTACCTTCCTCCGGGTACTCAACAACTAGAGTCATCTCCCTTTCTCCTTTTAGCTTTAGTCGGTCGAGTAGCTTATTCGAACGTTGTGAACTCATTCCTGCCTTTGCAATACCAGCGCATCTTGTGCCAGGTTGTGCTCTGCCTCTTCCCCTCTATCAGAAGATTACCTTGTGTGGAAGGTTGACTCTTCACTTCAGTCAATGGGAGGAATCCCCTTATCTAAGGTTCTTTGTATGGCACTCTAAACTCTCTTTCTTACGCGAGACAGAAAGTGTAACTACCGAAGCTCTTTCAACTTGTCCTGTCTTTGGATAAGTATTGCGGTTAAGTCAGTTAACAAGATGAGAGTCGGAAAATTGAAATAAGAACTGTCAAGTGATTCTTGAATGCTTCTACTTATGTAGATGGAGTCCAGTACGCTACTATATATACTGAAAATTCCCAAGACAATATCGGGAGTACCCATCTTATTTGATATGTAACTAGATCGTCAAACTCTTTCCCGCTATACCCAGCCGATTCTCAAGGACAAAAGGTATAGCATCACATTTTAACAGACAGATGAAAGCTAGGTCTCTACTCCTTCTTCATGAGGAAGAAAGGCCTTGTTATCATCGAGATCGACGTAAGGAAAGTAAGGTGTAGAGTCCAACTAAGACTTCCATGAAAAGTCTCATTCATGTTGATTGAGGAGTTTCTTACTGACCGCTAAACCTTCTCTACTTTTGAAGATAGACTGGAAAGCAAACTCAGAGAATAGCTAAGTGAAAGTCAGAGACTCCCTTTTTTAGGAACTTAGACTACCTATGTGCTGGTAAACTCCACCTAGACTGAGATTCATCAGTTCGATCATTTAGTTTGTGTCCTAAGTCCTATATCCTTCAGGAAAGGATCAATTCCTTCTCTAACTTCTACTTGGGGTCACTCCTCGGAAAGATTCTTCATTCGAGTTAGCTTCTTTCGCTCCTTCACCCTTGACTGCATTCCCGGAAATGCCATTCCCATCCGCTAAACCTGCTCCTTCTGAGAATGGTTTTACCCCGCTCTTCAATCTTATTCTGTTTCCGATCCTGCTTCAGATTCTCTTTCAGTTGTGGAAACAAGCCCCTATTCCTATCGGTTGAGTAGCCCAAGCTCCTTAAGAGCGTATTGTCCCCTCTCCTGTGAAAGAAAGAGGTTGATGCACCCAGCTACCCGAAGTAGAGCTTTCTTTGTCCCACCTTTCCTTACTGACTTTCCTAGTTTAGATAGCGTATTGAGAATCATGTCAAAATACACCAAGACCTGGGCCCAGGTTCTCTTTCTTCAAGAAAGGGTAGCTTTAAACAACCCGGTTCCAAACACACCAAACAAGCAAGCGACTCCCCTTCCTTAGCGTACCCGTCCATTAAGGCATTCTTCCTTCTTGCGTATGTGTTATAGCTCTAAGCCCCAGTTCCTTGGTGAAAAGAGCTGTCGCCTTTAAATCATCGAAAAAAAAAAGAAGGAACCGCTCGAAAGGGACCACACAACAATGGCTCATAACTGGAAAACATAACAACAATGTCTCCTAGCTGCAAAAGACTGGCTCCCAACTGAAAATTTCTCTCGATCACTCTCTAACAGAAAGCCATTTTCCCTTTCGCAAAAAGTCAACTTGGACTTCTTTCCTAAGCGGAGATTTGGACTACATGGACCTAAGCAACCCGCCGACAGGGGCAGCCTTTCACTGTTGGAAACTTTGATTTAGATTGGTAGGATTCTGTCTAATCTTTCCTAATTTAGAAATTGCACTCAATCAACATAGTTTCCACTCATTCCTTCTCGACCGCCTCTTTTCTAGTCACTTTTGATCAAATCTTTCTTGTGATTTTCTATTCTCTTATGAGAAATGGTTTGCTTCGTTTGAGCCGTCGTCGCTTAATGCATGTAGGGGGACTGGGGCATTTCCCCCACGACCCCTTTTATTTTAAAGGAGAACCAGAAGAACAACAATGAACTCAAAGCTAATGAAGGAGATCCGCAACTTGAACAAGGTACACGGGATCTTTCCTACCCCTTTCTATTTCGACTTCTTTGAAAGGTGAAAGAGTAAGAAGCTAGACCGACTTGCTCTTAAATTAAAAGCAGCAAGAGCAAGTAAGTAGGCTTTTCTCCGCAAGAACAATCTTGACTTTCTTTATACTTTCTTTATAATATAAGGCCCTTTAAACGATCGTAAATGGCGTTGTGCCTATTTGGAGCTTTTCACAGTCAAAGTCAAACGTTTGTCGGTGGCAACATCGGCATGCGTTATATAAGACTTTCAGCGCACCTGAACTACCCATAGTCTATCTAGTTACGGGATTGCACTCAATAGTCAATCAATTCGTTTTTCCGTAGGTTGATGCTTTGTATCGCACGCTTGTTATATTTAGATAATAATACAAAATCTAGTGTTAGAAGTAGAACTAAAGCGCCTATGAATGAGTTCCAAGAAAGCGGCCGTTGCACTGATAGGGGTGTAATCTAATCTATCTTTCCTGTCCTTTCCTTGCGGATTAGCTATTCCTGTCCTTTAGGAACTGGTTAAAGTTTGGCAAGAGCAGCTTCAACTTGGGCTTTGACAAGACTTGGCTACGTGGAGTAGACCTCACTCGCTCTTTGGCTCGCTCCTTACTTTTCTTTTGTAGCAAACTCTTCAACTTGTTGGACAGCAGCTGCAAAGCCCTCTCCTTTCAGTCGAGTACTACCAAAGCAGCTTGCTAGCTGTAGCTTCGTACCTTGCTTTAGCTCTAGCTTCCGCACTTCCCTCGGTTCAACCAAATAATGAAGGGAGCCATTTTCAGATCCTCCGAGTGCAAAGCTAGCGGCAGAGATTGTGGTTCCATACGCGGATTTAGATGCATCCCCATACACTACCTCGATCAGAATCAATTCCAACAAAGCTATAGCCCGTTGTAAGGTTCGTAGCCTTTATAACGAGCACCTGGTCTAGTGGCATATCTTTCAGTTACATATACTGCTCCAGATGCCAGTGGACTCGTCGATCAACCAGTGAAGGGAATAGAAGCATAGGTAGGTAGGAGGGATGAGAGAGCAAGCTGGCTGAGTATATCGTGGAGATGCCCGCTTTGTACATTTTCTGAGTCAGACCAACTCGGCTACCGAATTGTCTTCTTGGAATGTATTTAATTTATTAGGAAAGCGACTGTTCACTCAAAAAACGAGCTCAACAAAGTCACTTCTTGAACAGAAGCCCTTTAAGGCAGGCTAGATGGATCAACTAGGTGTCTTGCCTGGGGTGCTATATAAGTCCTACCATTTTCATGGAAATAAATAGTTGTAGACCAATACTATTCTATTAATAAGAAATATAGTTTCAACAATAGAAGATTACTCTCCCTGCTTCCCCCACCAGCGCTCACTCTGACCACCATGAGATTTCCTCTGAAGAGGAGGATCACCTCCAAAGGAGAACGAAATTTTTGATAACAAGCATGGGTTCAATCGCTACATAGAGAGCTTACAAATGTAATGAATATACTTCCTCATTGAGTGAGGCATTCCATACTGAAAGTGACTTTCTTTGATGCCAGGGTTCAAGACTTCTACATACCGGATACCTGGGTCGAGGGTTTCGTCACACAGTTACAGTTGCTGTGAGAGTTGCGTGGCAGGGAGTACACTTGACAGGAGATAGACACAGGCGGTAGAGAGAGAAAGGCAGCCCTCGTTATAGCTATATAACGTTGGGGGGAGGGGTTGTTATATTCCAATCCAGGTGGAGTAAATCCACTCTATGTTCACTAATCGAAATTCCTCCAACCCAACTTTAGGAGACATTTCATTCACTACTTAAAAATCGGTAAAGGACCAAACTGTTTAGCAGCCATCCTTTGATGAAAGCGTAGAGGCTCTGCCGGAGATGGAACAACTTCTTCTCTTCACTCTTTTTGATTAGAGCATCTCAGATCGGATTCCAATCACCTTAGCGAGTCTCCTAGGTGCGAAGCCATTCTTTAAGCCCAAAACAAAAGGAGAAGTGAAGTCACTATCTAGACAAAGGGGATCGCCTACTTAGAAGGTAGGAGTTCACACCGGGCAATCTCTTTCTTAATGAATTGAAAGCAGATGCCATTGAAAGAGAGTGAGGGAACTGACGGGAATAAGCTTAAGCCTGACCTCAGGGTAGGAAAAGATTTCATCACAAATGAACTTAGATAGAGGACGAATCGAATAAGCGAGCGTTCATCCCCATCTCTTGTCCTTGAAGGAGGGGCAAAGAATGGATCTTTCTGCTCTTGCAGGAAGGGCCAGTAGTCTTGGTGCTAAGGGCATGGCTTAAAGAAGCGAGTGACTCTTGGAAAGGTATCGAAGTGACTTCCGGATTGACTAATTTAGGAGTTCCAGTCGAAAGATAAATGAGTTAGCTCAGGCTCAGGGCGTGAAATTAAATAGATAAGAAAGGCTATTCCTGATCTGAAGAGTTGAGTTGCTATAGTTGAATTTTGGAAGGCTCAGGTTTGTGGTATTATTTATATAAGTCGTTTTGATCCCCGCTAAAGGTAAGCAGGGGAGATCTTTGAAGAGCATCCAATCCTGATCTTTTCACTTTCGAGATCGAAGAATCATAGCTATCAGTGCATTGGCAAAGCAGACCCAAAAGAAGAAGGAAGTCGAGCTGTAGTTCGAACTAAGGATAGACTGAATTCAAATAAGCCTTCACTTTCAATCCGTTGAAATGTATGGGTTAGGATGACCAGCTTTCGTACAAGAGTTTACCTAGAAAAAACCTGACTGTGAGACCGACTCGGCAAAGAGAGAGGAAAGTCAACCAAGTGTTCAATCTATTAAATAGACTATTTTTCTTTCATTAAAGTTTACAGATAAGTAAGATATTGAAAGGGGCAGAACGCTTTCTAAGCTAGACTTTCTCCTTACGTCCTTCGGGGCCTTATGTTTCAAAAAAGAGTCCCCACTTGTACTGTATGTACTGACTGCCTGCCTCAATGCCTGCTGACTTACTGGTCACTTTACTGAGTTCCTAGGAACGAACAAGGAATATTTTGAGCCCCAACGACAAGCGAACGGGCATTTTCGGGGACTAGCCCGCTTCCCATTACTCAAGAGGGAAATTCCTCGCACATAATTAAGGGAGCCATTGAAAGGTGACCAAAACACCAGAAACGGGGACTACCCGAGCTAATGATAGAGGCAAGAACACTTTCCGGCCAAGTCCCATTAATTGATCATAACGATATCGTGGAAATGCTGCACGGACCCATATATATAGGAACAAAAACAGAATCACCTTGATACTAAACCAGATCGAGCCCGAGATCTTCTTGAAAATTTGTCCTTCCCCCCGATTTTCGCCCTAAAACTAGTGATTACTCCCGATCCGAAGCACCCCTTTTCCATTCCATTCTGCCGCTTTTGGGTTTCAGAGGCCACGCCCCCCCCAGCGTTTCATTTCCTTATCGATCTCGAACCAAGTTTCTTTGTTCTCGATCTTGGCTTTGAACTCATGGAGATAGGGGATTCGCGCCTCTTCGGCCAAGTCCTCCACGTCGGAAAGAAACTTGACCGCGTCGACGATTTTCTCCAGTTTTTGATTATCGTCCACTCCCGCCGCCCGAGCTATTTCTTTAGTTTTTTGAAATATCTCATTGTGTAAGCGATCACATTCCCGGGCATTTTCTTCCGTTTCGCGTTCTAATTGAGCGGATTCGGCCGGGGAAATGTCGGGGGGAAAGTCGTGGAGGTCAAGATCTGGAATTGCCTCGGGCCCCGCGCATAAAGCGACAGCAGGGCTAAGAATACACATGAGTACTAAAGAAATGGAAATTCTAAGAAAAAAAAAGAATAATCTCAATAAATCCGTTCTAGTTCTTAGAGAGATAAATACCGAAAAATCTGTCAATAAATGACGAACCGGACGAAGGATATTTGAACTCAAATTCTTCTCAAGTCTTACTGAAATCGGATTTCCTTTTCGTGCCATATGCACTTAGACTTTTCTTTTTCCCCCTTTTTTTCCCGGAAAAATATCTCTTCTTACTTCAAGCTTAAAGTGTACAACCGCCTACGGACAAAGGCATTAACCGAAGCCCCTCCTTTCGTGCGCCCCTCACCTCCTCCATGAGGATGATCCACTGGATTGATTGCAACACCACGAATAATGGGGCGTCTGCCTAATCACCGGCTTTGTCCAGCTTTTCTAAGCTTACGTGCACCGTGGTTGGGATTGTAAACTATACCAATAGTAGCTCGACATCGGGAATCTATGAGTTTTTCAACACCCGAAGGTAGGTAGGGTAGCCGCACAAGCTTAAGAGAAAGTGTGGGGAGTGCTGCTTCCTTCATTATTTTAGCAAAAGTTCCTGCCGCTCGAGCCAGCTGACTGCCCCCTTCCACTCGGCCTTTCTTCGCTGTGTGAATAAGGTCTTAGTATGGATGAGCATTCTGGGCGGGTCGCAATAAGTCGCTGGTCGAAGGTTTGGACCAATCGCAATTCATCACCATTTTATAGTAGTTCGCGCGAACGCCTAAACTAAATTCATGATTCCTAAATGCTTCCTTGGCCGTGTGGAACATGGATTAGCATTATGTCATTCCTACAAGTGATCCCCCATCCAGGATTGCTATAGGAGGACTTCGAGATCAAATAGAATATGTTTCTTTCTATTCCGCGTGAGCCACTTATTTCTCCGAAACAAGAGATCAAAGTTATTTTCCTCTTTTTTCCCAATAAGTCGACAGCCTTACACCATTGGGATACTTCGAATAAAGTAGAGTCCATATAGGATACACCGGTGCTAAAACCTTTTCTCAAGATATCCTCCAAACTCTTGGGGTCCTTTCTCCGGATGTTGTTCCCCCGGTGTGAAAGCAGTTGGTTCCGTAGTTTTAGAATTCTGCTGATCCCAAGTACTCCATCTCCATCATTGCATATTGGAATATAGAAAATAAAGAGGAAAAGGCATAACCAGAAGAATTGTGAAAAATAAGTCAATTTATCCAATTGAGGCATTTTTATTTATTTTATTATTATTATTATTGATTCCCTCAAGACAGAAAGAGAAAGCGAGTCCTTCCTGTAGGAGTAGTGAAGAACTATAGAGAACGTTTGTTTGTTGGTTGTTGACCAACGAAAAGCATAGAATAAAGACGCAAAAGTGAAAGCATGGGAGTAGAAAGGCATTCCTTTCCTGGGGTGGGGCATTTTTAAGTAAAGACTGACTACAATTAAATCACGTTACAGCCAACAAAGTAGCTGTAACTATACTACGATATTTTCATTGATCGTAGCTAATTCTGATTTAATTGTGACAACAGCCGATAAGCAAGCAGCTTGTATTCGTATAATAAGACGGTGCTTCCTGCTTTCAGGAAAGTGAAGTACTTCAGGTATTTTGGATTCAGCTTGCACTAATAAACCAGGCCAGTGAAAAGTCATTTTTAGAGTCCTGTGTTAAGCATATAGCACATTCTTCAATAGAAGAAGCAGTGGATGGACCAGAATTGGATGTGTGAGTTCCAGAAGAGGATGTTTCAACTTCTATATGTGGGAGGATATCTCATACTATAGAAAGAGCTCTGCTCTCTCTTATGCAATAGCTCAGTAAAGAGTTCATTCTTTGACTCCTAGTATGAGTGTGAAAAGGCAGTCAAGCAAGGAAGGACAGTGCGATAACAAGCGATTTGTGATCAATAATCCACCGGATTCAGTACCAATCAATGGTGGATCCTCAACTTATACAGTTGAATTTGGGTATGAAAGAAAGGAAACGAGCTATTGCAAGCACTAGCGGTAAGGGCACTTCTTCCTTCTATTCTAAATGGAAAAGAGATGTTTCGAATTCATCAAAATCAGAAGCTTTTTCTACGCTCCAAGAAATTGTATAACTTGGACAAAATATTCACTTCGGCTTCCATGATCCACAAGATCTATATAGATATGGTTTAGCCAGTGAATGTTGTCCACGCTAAAAAGAACCCGTTCAGATACGTCATGGAAATTGACCGCTTCTGGTAAGTCACCATCTCCCGTAGGAGTAGTGTCCCTATAGACTTCATATAAAATAAAGAGACGATCTACGATTTGTTCTTTGATTACGTCTAAAGTAAGGTCTGTTATTTTTTCATCCATAGTCAAACTATTTAAAGCGGGGATCTTACCCGCCCTAACGGCCACCAGAATTTCGAAGGGCAAAGCCAAGCCAATTCGCAATATGAAATCGCTAATTAGTTGTTCAAGCATTTTTAAATGGAATCCCTGTAGTTATGCTTCTTGCTCTAACAAAAGGAAGAAAGGCTTGTCGGAAATTGCCAGTGGTTTTTCCACGAGGAAAGGCATGGTAAAAAGAAAATGAGCTATCATAAAGACTAAGATGGTTAAATAAAGGGGGGCATGATCTCAATCGAGAGTCATTTCCCTTAGTGACTCTAGAATGGACAGATCATCTATACTTTACTATGTCATTTTTGATTTTCATTTCAGTAATAAATCCTTCTTGCTACTAACCCGCACCTACTCATAAGCATCTTACTTGTGGGAACTGAACCCTCTAAAGGACCCATTCATTCACGACGACCTCCCACTCACTGGACTGAATGGACTTCCCGCTCGCACTGTTCTTGAAGGAGGGGGAAAGCTGGATGCTGTGGCGCTGGTTGCTCAATTGGACCTGCATTTTGACAAGCGGGCTGATTCCCGCTTGCTTCGGAGCTTTCTCCAGAGTTGCTCCCTCGGATCAATGTCCAGCCGGAGTTGTCCCCAAAAGTACTCTCACCGTCAGGTGAAACATTGTGATTAGCCGAAGAAAGTTCCCAGCTCAAAGTACCGCTGGAATGGTCAAGATCCATACATAAAGCGATGTTTTTTGTCGAAATGGAGCCAACAACCATGTGAATAGCAGTCATAACTAAGACGATTGTACTACTTGAAAGGGCCATACACAGGCGTTATGTGAGAAAGTCTCGGTAAAAGAGGAGGAGGTTGCTCAAAAAAGAAAAAAAAAAAAATCACTATGTAAGTCTATTTTTCCTGGAACCATATCAGGAAACATCTGAATTAACAAAGGAATTTTGAAACGTAGGATACATCATGTCATTGTTCAGATTGGTGGCATTGTCAGTGATGATGTCATTAGGACGCTGGCTATGATGTTGTTTTGAATGAATCTCTACCTTCTTGATCTTGATTTGCATAAGACGCGACTTCAACCCATTTGGTGAAGTAGTAGATTGCCACTAGGATGAAGCATTGGAAGCTTTTGGAGTCATATTTCCGATGACATCGATATTCCACACATTGAGAACGGCCAAGGCGTTGTCATGTTATTCAGAGGAATCAAAACCTTTTCCTTATCCGCGTAGATCTGACACTGCTGGCAGGATCGAACATACTTGATACAGTCATGTTCCATAGTATCCCATTCTTTATGGAGAAGATCATTTGGCCTTTCAGTTGTTCGAGATCTGATTCTATCTGATGGACCGGGGTTAATCCTATCCTGACTTTTTTTTTTCTGGAATATGCCTCCTACGGGTGCGGTTGCCTTCCTTTTCGCGACTTTCGACCTTTGCTCATCTCCATTTATCATGTTCACACTTGGGAATTCAAATGCATGTGTATAGGCAGCTTTCCACCGTCCGCTATTTTGGCTTCCACCTTTCTTGACTCTTCTTTTGCTTCGAAACCTACTTCCTAGTAGTAGAAGATGTTATTGATTCTCTTTGAAGGTGGGGGACACTATTCACGGGGATTGGACAGAAGGGGAATCTTTCTAGTCGGGATAAAATCCAATTGCATTGATCCTGAGGTTCAAGCTTATTTAAAGCATTTCTTTTTCCCAGGTATACCTAGCGGGGATGAAATCCCAGTTCTTCGCTGAAATCATGACCTGTTGTGGTTGTTTACATATGGGTTCGTACTTTCATTCTGATCTCTTTCTCCCTTCTACTTTTGTGTAGACCACAGGCTCATCAAGAGCCGTCTAAAAACTAGAAGTCAGCATTCTATTCTAATCGTAGGCCTTCATGCCTGGGCTGATACCTCCACCACTTAGACTGATGTGGAAAATTTATCCCAGGGTGCTCTGGTCGAGTCATCTTTCGCTTCAATACCTGGAACTGAGACGGATTCGGATGGAGAAGGATTAAATAGTTCATCTTCCCGCGAAAACTCTGAATTAGCTTTAGCTCGAACCGAACCGTGATCTGTTGCTCGAACTCTAATACACTGTATTAGCAAGCGGCACTTTAGTTCTTTGTGCCAGGTGTCGAAGTACGCCATTTCCTAGCATCCTAGTTCAGCGTGCATCATCTCTTGTCAAAATGGAAATCCAAGCGGATTCCGCCAGAAGCTAATCCAGTACCTTGTTGAGTGGAGAACATGAATTATACCCATAAAAGGTCCTTCCTACCTTGCCCTCAGGGGGCAAGGGCACACTTTCAGGAAGTAATGTAGTAAACATTCGAATTGAAAATATGAAAAATAGAACTATGCAAAAAAGATCTTTTCTTCGTTTGAGTGTACCTTTTCCTATGACTATTAATCCTGATGAAATCCGTGAAGTTTTTACCTTGTTTTAGAAGCTTTCTTTGGAGTTGAGTGAATATTGTTTTTCTTCCTTATCTTCTTCCATTAGGAATAGAAAGCACGATTAAGCGGTGCAACCATCGAGAATCAGTCAACTCCTTCCTATGCCTGAAGCCAATACGTGAACGCTTAAATGATTTGGTTCACGTCTTTGAGCAATTAATTGAAGTACTTGCCTTTCCTTTCCTTTACTTTCTTTCCTTCGTCTTCGGCGAAGGCCGCACGTGGAATGGTTTCAGTTTATGCTTTTTGATGTCCTATGCTTTATAGAAAGATCCACATCTTTATCGGTCTGTTCAACGCTGTTGATCCTGAAGTTGCTTCTAACAAAGAAGGACAGAGACCACACCGAGAACTCCTTCTTTTCCCCTTGGGAAAGGGGTGGTTGACGATTCCCTACTACGTACTAGTAGTCGTAGAAAAGGGGTGAAAGGTTCTTATATATGGGACTCCTACTTTACCTGCTAAATATTTAGCTGGCTAACTAACTCTAATTCATCTTCTGGGCTGGGTTCCCGCCTGACCGATTGATCCGATGAGATTCAGGAAGAAAGATGTTCCAATCGTGATGGTTGTTCAACGACGAATTCCTCGTCTATTTGTGAATGATTGTTCATTCGCTATTTTATAACTATTAGATCAACTACTCGGGCTTTTATAATAACCTTTGAACCCTAACCTAAATTGCCCGTTCATTCTGATGAAATCACTTATTTCTTTCCTTAATAAAGGATCTTGTGAGGCTCGCTATCCCGATTTATTCTGAAGTGCAGGCGGGATAAACTAATCAGAGCAAGGAACTCCTTAGAACCTTTGACTCAGTCAGCTCTATGCTATGCCTGTGTCTTTGAGCAAGAAGAGCAGCAAACTGCCTTCCTTCAATTCTTCCGCTGGTCCGAGCTACTTACTTTACGGCTCGTGAACAAACTCTCTCTGATCCGTACTTCTACAGAGTGACTGTAATGGTCTATAAACCTTAAAATTTGAGTTGCGCCTTGGGCAGCAAAAGCAGGGACAAATACGGATACTGGCAGACGGACTACAACTACTACATACTGCTATTTAGACTGATGGTCTGAAATCTTTCTTCAGAACTCGCTTTGGGCGCAGTTCTCACTATTCGTTATAAGAGCTTTTCCGCATAGGGGGCTTTCAAACTTACCAGTACTATTTGTTCCCTTGCTTTCTCTTCGCTTTGCCGCTCAAAAAGACAAAGATTTCAGTCTAAACTAAAGGGGTTGTGGGATATCTGATCCCAACATCAAATCAAAGATGAGAAATTCCTTAATGAGTATGAACCTCTTTCGCGAGAAAATAAAATGTTTGGGGAATATTGGTGGGATAACCTGGGCTTCCAGACCTTGTTGAAAGCGGCCATTCTCTTTCCTATCTAAATGCTAAATGAGGAATAGCTATCTAGTTTTGAGCTGAAAATAGCAATCGAATCTCCTAAAGGTTGCGGTGAAGAAAGAAGAGAGCTCCCGCCTATCTAAATCCTTTAGGACCAGAACGTACATCGACAAGAGGGCTTTCCCTTTGCATTAAGGGAGGGTGAAGCAGGATAAGTCATAAGAATCTGCTTTCTTGCAACGACCTCCTGCTATGTGCTATGCTAACGAGGGGTCTTAAGCTTAAGCAAACAAAGTACCAAGAACTTTTGGATATTATAAGTTTTTCTATTATATCCCAATTTCTCCTTCTGCTTTAGGATTAGCCCAGCTTTTTCGAAACGGACGGAAGGCCTAGCTAGAAGCTATTTAGCACCTTCCCCTCGATGAATACTTGGAAATGTGTCTTGCATCGTAAGCTATTTACTGTCACTATTTCTTCCTTGGAGCAAAGCAAGTCCAGTGAATCAAGGAGCAAAGGTTGCTTCGTTTCCACCAGGAAAACTTGAAGTTTGTTCCGCTGTTGGGGGAATAGAATACTGGCTGGGAAGAGAGCATCCCTTCTTTTTCACCTCTCTTTCAGCGAAAAAAGGTTGAGGTATATGATATATATTTGGCTTGATTGGCTTCGATCGATTCTTTTCTTTCAAAATGTAATTGGCTGTGCTATACCAAAAGCTTACCACCTTGCTAACTCTTTCAGTCGCTCCTTTATTATATGTACATGAGATTGAATTCCTCCCAAAGACTAAACCGCTACCTCAATACTCGACCGTCAGGCTTTACAGACAGACCTATAGTCGACCCTCTCACTTCCTTCGTATTTATTCCTTTTTCCAGCTATGCTTGAACTATAATTATAATAGAAAACTCATCGTAGAGAAAGTTATGGATGGAATGATCTCCTCTCTTGTACCCCGCGAAAGCTGAAGAATGGCTTTAGAATCTTCCATTCCGCTGCTCCAAAAATCCTTATTTGCTGCGTTACATGTTCTCCATTATTCTTCTATCATAGGCTTGTCAGGCTGATTCTTTCGTTTCGGAATAGAATAATAATATTATTCTCAGAGCAGAGAATATCCCCCCCTTTCTTTCGGGCTCATTTGTGTCACCGTAAAGGCTTTTTTGAAAGGAGAGGGATGCTATTTCTTTAATTGATAGGAATTATAAATAGAGAAGAACGCATACTCAGTTACTATGTTACTATTCTATAATATATAATATCTTTATATAGTAGAGCTATATTCTACTATGGAAAAAGGAAAAAAGATATTTTTATATAGTCCTAGATGATTCAAGTCGCTTTCTACGGTACGATCCGCAAAGACCTTTCTTCTTTTATGTTTTATGGGGACTGCAGCAGTTCTGTTCTCTTATATACGCTATATGTGGCTGCTTCAAGTAACCGCATTTCTAAAGGGAGAATACTTTTTTTCTTTCTTTTTTTCTTGCGATGTAGGCAAGGGTGAATGGGAACTGATTGCAGAAAGTCCCGGTTTTGATTGAGCAGGCGGTCAAGCCGAAGCTTCGAAAGCGTGAAGCCGTGGAGAAAAAGAAATTCTAGGTCTTTGACCTTCTTTCTATCGACTTGGCTTAAGGTGGTCAAGATCCGGGCGCATAGCCAACTTGAAAGAAGGTTTCTGAACCGTGATGAAATCCGTTTCGTTGCTCACTAGAACTGGTTCTATTCGAATTTCGTTCCAGAGCGGGGGAAGAACAGCCAGTGGAGTGGGATTGCAGTAGAGGTCTTTTCTTTTCCTGTTCACGAATCCCATTCAGGTTCTCGGTAAGACGAGGGTACGATTTCATCTGTTGGAGGCGTAACTGCAGCAGTTAGCTCTACTCTAAAGGTGGTTCCGTTCTCCTCGGATGAGAATAGGTAGCTGTTAGAATAGTAGTAGCGGTGTGACTTTCTTCTTGAAAAGACTGCTTGACTTGCTTTCCTTGGCTAGAAAGGTAGTGAGTGCATTGATGCAGAGAAGTTGGAATATAGTCAGTGTGCCACGAGTGACTCCTTTTGTTGTCGATTGATTTGACTCTGTCTCCTCTCACTCTCAGGAAGGATCAGATACAGATTCTCTCGTCTGGTGGTTTGGGCATAGGGAAAAGGCTTATCCATGGGATTTTCATTTCCTACGCCCACGACAAAGGAAGGGTCCGAAGGAGTTTTCCACTAGTTCAAATAGCCTTATCTCAATTCAAAGAGTGACTTGTCTTTTTTTGAGTACTGGAGTAAGAGATATTCCTTGTCTGGTCCGTACTCTGGTAGTAGGACTGGCATAGAAGGTCTTCCTGTCATGTAGGAATAGGGCCAGTTAGGTCAGTACCAGTTCTCCCGGCAAGAGCAGATCCTTTTCCATATGCGGGGGCGAAGGAGCGGGCATCGGAGCAGGTGTCAAAGCCTGCATCCATTTCGGGTCTAACCGCTTTTGCAGAAAGAATGCCAGTCCTTAGCGGTCAGGTTAAGGAAGAAGAATTTTCCAGAGCTAACAGCAACAGTCTGATTTCATAAGATTACTCATCCTCACCAGAAGCTAATGATTAAATTCTCATTTTCTGAATTATGAAAGACCCTTGCTAAAAAGGTTGATTTCACTCCCTGAGACTGATTACCTTCGCCTGAACTACCGCGTAGTGGGTTGAATGCCAGTAGGGAAGATTCTACACCTTGATCAGACTCTTTCCTTCTTGTTCATCACTCCTTGCCCATTCTATCCTCATCCGTCAGACTAGTAAGCTGTTCAGGTACTCTGTTCTTAAATGCTGCCGCCCTTGACCCCACCTCTCTGCTCAAAATGTGGAACCGACTGATTGACGCTCTGGGAAAGGTGACAACTATCCCTCCTAACCCCGAAATTAGACCAGATGAAGACGTGAGCGAAGGCAAGCTTTAGACTATGCTTCGTTGTACCTGCATAAATCATTTTTATAAAGGAAGAATGGGCAGAAGCAGCAAGTGACAGATAAGACTCAATTAGCAGAAAAGACTGAAACAGCTCTAGGAAGGCGGAGCTAAAACTTTTCCTACGCATGCTTAAAAATAAGTGTACCCAAGTTCCTGTTTTTCATTTACCAATCATCTAATCTAGGGCGGATAAGACGGCCAGCATGAGGTTCTCAGTCTCACTCCCTCGAAGATGCCCTCCGCAGGAAAGATCCCCTCACGTGGGTGCTAAGACTAGGTCGGGATCGGGGAAACTCACTTTGGCTGAACCATCCGAATCCGATGCTTCCGCTAAGGCAGCTAAGTCTTTATCATTCTCTGATCTTGGAATGTAGGGGTAATCTTAATCGGAGGCTAGAGCTTCATCTTCCTTTTCCATTCGTCAATGACATTCTTTCTGAAGTGAATCCCAGTGACTTAAATAAAGATAGAGAAATGTCACAGTACGGTAAGTCTCTTTATCTCGTAGGAAGGTGAAAGAGAGAGAGGCGATCGCAGTGAAGCGACCGGAGGGAGTTAGTCAATCCTACGGCTTCGGGCGAGCAAATGAACTAATGGGTGAACTGCTTGCGGGGAAGACTTGAAGAAGGAAAAGCTTCCTTAGCGAAGCGGGAAGGGAAGTCTCGAGAATATGGCTCCTAAACTAGTCCACTTTTGATTCCCACTTTAGCTGACAGCTATGCGGTGTGGAACAGCCAATTCCCTTTTTAATCCACTATTTCCGCGATAGAAAGATGTCTAATTCATTATATTAGGGCAGACATTTGAAATGCATTTTTCTTAAAGCCTGGATCTCTTTCATTAGATTCTATAGTTATAACACTCTGTCAAAGAAGTATGAACTGTAAAGCCCTATCTTCTTAGTGAGTTATCGAAAATAAAGATTTCATGAACATCACCGCATTACTCAAATCACAAACAACTATACAGTGTGTAAAGTGCCAAACCTTCTACTCAGAAAGTGAGGGACAAGTCACATCGTTACAGTTTACAATTCACTTTCCCTGGAAAAAGGCATTACCCCCGCCCAGAATGAAGCAGCGAACTTGCTTATCTCATGTCAACCCGGGCAGAAAAACAACTTGCTTGACACTAATACGCAAGAGCCGAGGCAGATGGTAATTGAAAAAGTGCTTATATTGGTGGATTGTATAGCATTACAGACTTGGTTACGCTGTTAGGGTTAGAGAGCAATGCCACACTTAGGGATACCTTACATTTTAATGGGATAGTAGTTCCAGCCGGTAAAAAACCAGGATAAATTAAAACTTTGCAAGGAACATTTCAATAGTTACAATCATCCGGGATGATATCAGTTCTTCTGCAGCAAAAGGAACAATCTCAGTACCAGTATAAACAGCGGCTACACACCTTATCCTTCAAGGAATGAGTACCAGGACTGACTCCCATGCTTTAGACAGTAATGAATTATCCTCTAGCCAAGACTTTCTCAAGGGCTATAGTTTATCCAGGGATTCTATTTTTTCCATCTAACTCAATAAGAAACCTAAGGATGCTAGATTAGTAATCATCTCCGTGGGAATTTCCATCCAGTCTATAGGCTGTTAGTCACGAAATGAACCAATCCGGATTAAGTCGACCTATGCTTTCAATACTTACCCTGACCCAGCCACTTAGCTCTAGCTAAGGCCGATCCTTCGTCATATGCTTAGTCAAAAGCTACTTTTTGGAGGGAGTCCCTTTTCGGGATAGGCAGGATATCTTGGTTGGGGAAAACTGGTTAAAATAGTAAGACTCCCCCATCAATCAGTGGTTATTGCTTCATTCTCATTGAATTCATCGCTACTAACTAGAAGAAGTTCCTGGGCTAAGGCTAAGAGAAGCTCTCCTGTCAAGCCTTGGATTCGACTTTGGGCAATGCCATTTCGAAAGAAAGGGAACCAGTTGGGTTGGGAGAACCTAGATATGTCGATTTAGAAAAAGCCCATGCATGTTCTAACTGCAGGTACACTTTTTGCCTAGGAGGGAGAACCAACCCTCTTTCTAAGTCGAGTGACTGGGCATAAAGACTACTTATACTTATATAGAATGAAAGTTTCATTCCATCCTAAGAAAATCTTTTAGCAATCCTTTCCAGGCCTACTCTTCTGACCCCTAAGATCGTTTAAACTCAGAATTTCACTATCTATAGAGGCCGTATGGATATAGACAGAGTCCTCAAGAAAGATTGATGAAAAGAGGTGCTAGCATTTCTCTTCTCTAAGTCCAACTAAAAGGAGCAAGCACCTTAGACTAATGCGGCGGATCCGACCGGCGATGACCTTTACCAATTGAAAAAAAAAATATACCATAAATTCTATAGCTTTAAGCGGGCTTTTGACTAAACAAAGCCTGTAAGCTGTAGAGTTAGTTTTCCCTTATCATCCTTGGTATTCCTCCTCTCTATGAGATGTGGGATCGACCCCACGAGCCCTTCCTGTTTCTACATCCTTTTCTTTTGGATGATAAGGCACGCCTATCCATGTTTTATCCAGCCTCTACTATCAACCACCGGAATGGTTATTTTTCCTGCCCCCGCTTTCCTCTCCCGCGGGAAGAGCTCGTTCGCCAAGTCCGAACTCCCACTTTATCGTCGATGACGGCTCTCTTCGATGCTAGCAACCGCATTTGACCCTTTTCCGCGCTTCTTTCAATTTCCTTACATTCTAGCTGAAGGAGAGACTTTACCTTTACTTAGAGAGGGGCAGCGGTACCACGCCCTTCCGTGCTCGTAGGTTGACTCCCCTATGCATCCCGACTAAGGTCTCACAAACATGCACTTCCCTTATGCATCCAGCCGCTTCACTAATGTGAATAGGTTATACAGAAGGGTGGTTTGGTTATATACTCTTACTCTTATGCGCGTTCTTTCTTCGAACCTTTTGGTATGTATTGCCCCCTAACTATAGATCAGATCCACCAGACGAGAAACTCAATTCCGCACTGCTGCTGAGTCGTCGGACTTATCCACCAAGGAGATTCGTGGAATTTCTGTGGATTGCGTTGGGGGAAATCTACCAAAGCTAGGCAGATAGATAGACTCCTTTCCCGCTGCTAAGAGAAAGCAAGAAACAAAAGAAAATGATTGTTTTGAAATCAGCGCCACCTTTTGGGTATGCAGATACTAAGAGTCCTCTCACTACCAACCAGCAGACATCATCTGGCTGGGTCTTGCCGGTATCAACAACGAGAAAAAAACAACCAAATGGAAACAGCAACTAACTATGGCTCTTGGCCCAGACAACGCCCTAGGCTACGGGGGGATCGGAGCAACAGGGAACGCCTAGACGACGTTTTTATTCCTGGGCTGTAGTAAGTAGATCGAGAGGTCGTTCCGCCCCCTGTCCCCGAAGATGGGTAATATGTTCTCAAAAAATGTTGTTCCAATCTGACCTAGCTGGCGAGCGATCCCAGTTCGCGGCAGAGAACAAGACAGCAAGCGAGCGTACCTTTGTTCGCTTCTTCTCCACCAAGCACGAAAGTTTAAGGATAACTGTAGGTCGGTGGCTACCTAAGGAAACTCCGATTCGATCCGCCCCCCGGCTGGGAGGCATTTACCTCATCCCGATCACAAGGAGAGGTTCACCATGATGGGGGTACTTTTTTATTTTTTCCTTTTCAGAAAGAATGAAATGCATAGGGGACCATCCTTTTGTTGCGGCATGCTCCTCAGATTTACGGATTCGCAGGGGGCCTCAGGCCCTACTTAGTTGACTGACAATGACAAAGGCTTTCGAAACTAAGCTAAGTAGGGCCTTTTTGAATTGAATCTTAAGTAGTCTATCAGTGGTGCGAAGCGGTTTTGCCCCTTTTCAGTAGGGGAGCGAAAGGTTAGACCTTAAAAAGTCAGCGAACAGCGGTTCTTCTATGTAGGTATGGCGTTCCCCCTTGACTTTCCTAACGTCGAGCTAAGTGACTTCGTAACCTTTGCGTAGCGTAGTAGAATGAAGGCTACGCACCGACGCTCTCTTATCTATTAGCCTAAGCGTCTTCGCTAACTCGCTCGCCTACTATACTATACCCTACTATACAAGACATTAGTAGGCTAGGCTAACTCAGCCTCTTACTTCTACTAATGTCTTGTATAGTAGCGCCTTTTCCTTTTTGAATAACCCATTCTCATTATCTTTCATAAGTCAAGTAGGCGAACCCATAGGTCCTTAGTAGCGTTGACAAAGAAGAACAGCCGGTTAAAAGACAACGAATCTTTTTCTTTATATTATATATAGGCCAGCTTGACAAGCTCTTGATCTGAGGTGCGAAGAGAAACATTTCTTTTTTATGACTTCTACTTATCGATCCCGACCCGGAAAGTGACCGACCAGGGCCCTATTGATGAATGAAAGAAAAGGTTTATGAGCCCTAGCCCTGTAAGCCCACACCTGTGTAGAGTAGATCGTTCAACACCTGCGGCACAAACCCATTTTTGACCTATTGGTCCTAGTATCATAGGCGACCGAACGGCCGCCCCCTAATTACTAGACCGACCTGCTGTAATAATTCCATAAACACCTAGCGAAGATATGGCAAACAAATAAAGTAGCCCTATGTTCGAATCTGACAATACCATACCATAATCAAAAGGTACAACGGCCCAAGCGACCAGACTTAACATAAATGTAGCCACTGGAGCCATTCTAAAAAGGGAGAAATTAGCACTACTTGGTGAAATAGGTTCTTTTAGAATCAATTTCAAACCATCTGCTAGAGGTTGTAACAATCCGAACGATCCCACTACATCAGGACCCTTTCGACGTTGCACAAAAGCCATTACTTTACGTTCAGCTAGCACTAAAAAGGCTACTCCTAGTAAAAGTGGTAGAATTATTCCAAGTATTTCAGCTGGAACAGCTATGTACGTTTTCGATTTTCTATTTACTCATGATCTGGCCTGGTCGACCCAATCATGATATTGAAGGATGGGACCTTTTCTCGAAAAACAAAACTCCGGATCCCGAGAAGAGTTGAAGATGGTGCAACATCGAATCCTGTTATCTTACTTCGAATGGAATCTTAGCCCGCCTCATTTGCTTTCTTTATTGCATAAGGGCATAAGCGAAGTCAAGGGATTTTCTTCTAACTAGTGGCTGAGAGTAAGCAAGCTACCTTCATTCAACAGCTTTGTGGTTGAGTCAATAACATGCTCTGGGTCGGGAATCTTTGCTCTTCTCTTTTGCATTTTCGCTGCCTGCCTTCTTCTTCGTGTTCGTCCGTATCGCAAAGCGGGTCGACGCCAGCTATAATGGTTGAAAATAGGGGGGCCAACCAAGACCCCCCTAATAAAGCTTTGTTTGATAAAGCAAACGATTCGTTCCGACAACTTCGGACCAGATTAACCCCTTTAAATTAGCTGATCTTACAAAAAAAATCGGGCGGGCTGGTTGGGAAGGGGTTTTTGGCGGAGAAAAGAATCGCTGAGAGATAGATTCTACTATTTAGTCAGGACAAATGAGTGGCTGTGCAGCATGCTCCGGAGGAGATTGACCCTTCCCCGAGTCAGTCTAGTCAGAAAGGGGAGGGCCCACTGTCTAGACTGCATTTCGGGAGTTTGAACACCATCCCATTTCAACCAAAAATACAACCCTGTCAAAGGTATCTAACCTTCCTTCCTTATGAGTGGAAATCCAATCCCGTTTTGTTTTTTTTTTTGCATAAAAACCGGCCAGCCGGTAAGGTAATATATATTATATATATATATTTTTTTTTTAAACCCGTTCTTCCGACCATTTTTGAAAAGCGCATAGTTTCTACTCCAAAATGACCTCCCCAGTCGGGGAACGCATGAGATATTTACCTAAACCAAGTAGGTAGGTCCTTGAGCGGATCCCACGTTAGCCCCAAGACGTTGGTCTATAACTAGAAAAGTAAATGCTTGAGCTTGAGTGATAAGGGCCTCCTCCCCCTGCTTGCTGGTATTTTGCCTGTATGGTGTTTACCGGGTGGGACCCTCGATCCGGAAGGTATGCCACTTCAGCTACTATCTATACATGTCTGCTCCCCTTGAAAGCTCCTGGTGCTGCGACTATCACCGGTAAGTTGCGTTGGATCAACATCGGGATGAAAATCAACTGCAAAAGCAACTAAGTCAACGCCTATTTGCTCTGGATCTACTGGCCCGGACGCTTTTTTCTATTCCACCGCAAACAACCGAATATACTACTGCAGGATCTTCCGCTGCTTTTGTTATTATTGCTCTCACCTGTCACTACGCCACCTCAGCAGCTGGGACTCCCCAACCTTTTCTATCTATCTTTAGAAGTAGGGCGAGTGTCTAAAGACCGGGTTATCTCTCTGAATTAGGTTATTCACTGGGCTTAACAGCCATCGAGTCTTCTAGAGTTGATCGATCCGTTTCAAGAGGATTCATCCAAGACTCTAGATTTCGTTAATTCTAAAGAGGAGCCCATTCCATAAGGAAGATGAGAGGAAGGCAGGCTTTTTAGGGGCCTTCTTAGTATCAGGAGTTTTTTATTCTTCTTCAACTTTTTTAACTTTTTCACCTATTTCATAGCCTCTCTTCTGATAGCATCATAGGGGTCGATTGGTCGTCTGAGGTCGAAATCCCTTTCTCTTTGAGCTTTGTAGCATTTATTTTTTCTTCGGATAAATAAAATTTAGCATCTGCGTAATACGCTTTTGCTTCGCTAAAAGGATTTGCATCTGCTTTCACCCTCTTCTGCTCACCACCTTTGGTTTACTTGAAACATTGGTGATAAGTAGAAAGGACGACACAATTATCATGCATCCAAGGCCGCCCAAGTAAAACATTGTTTTATGTTTCCGCATCAATGACATACAAGGGGTATGGTATCCCCCCATTCCTCGATCTTTAATTCAAGTCGTACAATGCCCGGAGACCTCTGCCTACTTTGGTTAAATCCTTGGATAAGTAGATTGCTTGGGCCCAATCGATGAATAGCAATCCCGAGACGTTTTAGCATTCTCAAAGGTAGGAGATTAACAGCCGATCCCCCATCTATCATGATTCTTGTTATCCCCAATCCATTAAGGTATCCTGAAATGAACAAAGGCCTGTTATGCTTAATGAGTCCTGGTTGCAAGTAATCGTCCGTAAACGTGATCAAAGCCAAACACTCGGCATAAGTTGGTTCACTACTTCTCATCTTAACTTGGTTAACTTCATTAGAAAACTCCTCTGGGTTCGTTAATGCGTATACTAGGGACATCCTTAGTTCTGCAGACATCTTCAATGCATCGTATACGCTGAGGAGTGCAGGAATCTTTTTGAGATGAGCTAATATGTCATAGCGAACATGTTGTCCATTAGCCGCTAATGTTTGACCAGCAAGCATTCGTGATCTCCCTCGTTGGGTAACTTCGTTTTGGCTCGAGAGGGCGCCCACAGCACCTCGGTCTATAGGGATGCCCCCAGGGTTTTGATTTTGCGATAGACCATGATCCTGGACGGGACTTTCAGGATTTGGGGATGATCTATTCTTAGACTGAGACAACTCTTGCACAAGATTTTTACCATAATTCGGAACGGGAGGTAATTTCTTGCCAGATCGTAACTCCATCTGGTTGACTTGGGCTATTTCTTCAGAAATCTGAACCATCTGGCATGATAAGACTAGACTCTACCTTCAAAAAATTCATCAACTTTAGAGGTCATACCGTCAGGCCCCGGCGCCTTGTTGGGGTGAATTTTGAGTAATGCAGCATGAATCTCCTCTTCTGTGACATCACTCACAAGAGCTTCATTCATTGTGGGTGTAATAACCCGAGATATACCACTCACTGCTTCTGTAATATTTTACGGACTGCAGGAAGTGAAAATGGTGGAAAAAGAGTCATGTATCACACCCTGAATACCCTCATGATCCTCCTTCCACATACCACTGTCATAAAAACCAATCCCCGAATTTGATTATGCCTTCGACTCTGAACACACAAAGCATGGAAAGAACTTGTCTTTTTATCACCAGCTTGAAGCCACTGAACCCGAGATTGACATCTCCAGAATTCCTCTTCTCTCTTAAGGTCCTGCTTCAATGATTTCGCCTTTACATGGTCATACACGGGCTGTCTAGCTAGCTTCTCCATTTCAGCAGCTCAACCCGGCAATTTGTCATTTTTTGCTGCACTTTAAACAAGTCTGAACCACGCACATTAAGCTGCCAAGCTTGTTTGACAACCTCAGCACACTCTTCATCTTTATCCCATCGTGAATCATAAGGGAAAAATGGACGTTTCATACTATCCAAAACTTCAGTGTTCAACAAGATGGGGCTATGGTCACTGCCTATAGCAGGAAGGTTAAAGCTCGCTCATAGCAATGACTCCAACTAACATTAACTAAGACTCGATCTAACCTCTCCTTCACATTGAAAGAACCCTGTCGTTTCTGAAACCAAGTGAAAGGATGAACAACAAAACCTACATCCAGCAGTCCACATTTATCTAAAAAATTTCTGAAGTCTGAAAAAGAAGCAGCTGACCGGTGACATCCCCCCTCCTTATCATCTGGTAAAAGAAGATCCTTCAGGTCCCCAAGAACTACCCACCCATCTGCTCGACGACCTGCCACTCGCTGCGAGAGACTCCACTGCTCACGACGTCGCTGGTCATCAAAATCTGCATGGATACAGTCAAGCATCCAACGCTTGTTTTTATCATCATCCTTGACCTCAACTTCCATAATGAAACTGTAAACAGTCCGAACTTGAAAATCAACGCTCTTCTTCCATAGCAAACAAAGACCACCTGCTAATCCCCGAGGAGGAACATGACATATATAATAAAAATGCAACTCCCTCTTCAATTTCTCCAACCTGTCTGTTCTATTCTTAGTATCCATTAATAAGACCGCATCCGGGGAGTGGAGGTGGAGACTAACTCCTCCACCTTTCAATGAGGAACTTTATTTAAGGGCTCCCCCCAAGCCCTTAAAGTTACAGAGGATTCTCGTATCTCCTCAGGAAAGAAGGCCTCTACTATGGCACACCCGCCAGAAAACCCGACCCCGACATTCACCGAAGAAGGGAAGTGGGTGGCTAGCTGCATTCTTGAGTTCGCACCCGATCTGACACCTATATTTGATGTGCCAATGAGAGGTCTCAGCGGGAATGAAAAAGGAAGTCTTGAAGGAGCTCTATCTTATAAAGAAAATTTCTTGATTTGTCGAGAAAAAAAAATGAAAAAAGAATGAGAAGGGGCTTAGACAAGACTTAAAAAAAAGCACTAAAGGCCTGGTGAAGCTCCACCTTTCTCTCCAATTCCCCCCTTCCCCACGATCCTATAAGCTGGAATTTTTTATCGACAGGATTTGACCTGAACTCTCCTCTCTGTACCGTATCTATCTCTTCTAGCAAGCTAGAAAGAGAGTGAAAAGCTTTTCCTTCTCCCACGTTAAGTGTTGTTCCCGGATCACTAACAAGAACTAGAAAAGTCTTGTATAAAGGAGTGTATCCTAGCTAAAAAGAAAGATGTAAAATTAAGCTACTAACGCTTTCATTAAGATTGGCTAGCTTCCATAAATGGGACCAGAGATGGGGGCGATAGATATGGAGGAATTTTAGACCTTTCCAATGGTCGAGGGAATCGAAAATAAGCATTTCACGAGCGAACTACATGGTTCATTCGCCCGCTTGGAAAAAAACAGCTTCTTTTGGGAACGGTTATCGCATTTTCTTCTTTTGACTTCAGTCCCTTTGCTTATATTGGATGGAGGTAACGGGCCACCACACCATTCTGATTAGCCTTGCGTTAGTTATTGGTCTCATTTGGTTCTGCAACCTCACTCAACCCTCTCCTCACACTCACCGCCCTGACCGGAAGTCGAGTACAGTTTGAGATAGGAATCGATGACCAATCGAAAGATTGATTAGCTCGAGTGAGAAGTCCGAATAGAAAGGCATTCCTCCTTTCTTGATTCAATTCCTTAGCGCATCACCCTTACTGGTCGCAGTAGAAAGGACGGTATTCGTATACTGATTGCACCTACCAGGCAGGAGGGATTGGCTTAAGACAGGAATGTTTGACTTAACCATTCCTTGACTTTCTTTGTCCGATGAGAAATGCGAAACGAAAGAAGGCTGGGAAATTAGATCCAACTCTTTCTCTCCCCGGAGAGATGAATTGATATATCTTTCTCGGATCATAGGTCGGGACTGACGGGACTTGAACCCGCAACTTCCGCCTTGACAGGGCGGTTCTCTGACAAATTGAACAACAATCCCTGGTCTACAACCTTCAAATTCTTTTCTCCTCACCTACTTCATTTGAAGCCGTTGGAAAAGAATAAAGATGAGCTAGAACAAGGAGCAGCATGGAAAGGAAAGAATTACTAGTTTCGGAAGGAGGTAAGCGCCTTCTCCTAATCGAAACTGCTTAGGACGATACTGACATCCTTTATCGTTCGAGCTTGCTTGTGCGCCTAACACTCCTAGTTAAAGAGCCTTTTTCTGATGAACTTTTAATAGAAGTAGGGATTTATAGCTAATTCTTAGGCTATCCCTTCGGGGATGTAGCATAGTTCCCCTAGTCCGAAATCGAATCTATACTCTGTCTTTAACCTTCGTTCGAGCGATGGAAAGAGTCTTTACGCAGGACTGGTATTATAAGTTTTCTTCCTTCTCTGATATCTTACTATAGAAGGCTCGAAGAGCTATGGTTGATAAGAAGAGTTAGCAGGCGAGACATCATCTCGTGTTACCAATAACTCGTAAAGACTAGTTTCATAAGGTAGCTTTGAATAAGAGAAATCGTAGCGTAGAAAGTATTGCCAACGGAAAGAGTTCCACAAGAACAGCGGACTCAATAGCCGCTCTAGACGCCCTAAAGGGAAGTTGGCGCTAGCTTCCTAAAGAGGATTTCTGTTCTATGAGGTACAGGCCCGGCCGCACGAAGCAAGAGGAAATAGGTATAGGCTGGATCAATAAAAGAAAGATAACGAAAGTGTACAAGATTCCAATCGGGCTGGCTCAGAAGGAAGGTGGCGGCGAGGAAGGGTATTTCGAATCTCGATCAAATAGCATAGCACGGGACCGTGCCAAGCTGTAAGCATAGCGAGTTAGGTATGGGCTTTCTTTTCACTACCAGAATCAGCAGTTGGCCTATTGTTGATCAAAGTCTGGGTTGGCGGTCCCTAGTTATAGATAGGCTTTCGCCTTCCTTTTTCCGTCCAACGAGGATTTTAGTGTTTGGAGAATTCTTCCTATTTGACCCGATGCCGTACCCTTCATGTGTTCATGATACATGGCCGGGGTACATATTCCACAAAAACAAGGTTCGACTACGAGGATTGATAAGTTGTTCATTTTGTAACCTTCACCTCTATCTACACAGTTTCATTTCTACGTCTTCGACGAGCAAGACTTCACTGCTGACATAGGGTGAGGTTTCAACAGGGCAAGCGGATATTATCCAACCTGCGGTCAGCTATGATATACTCAACTTCTTCTTTTCACCTCCCTCTTCGATCGATCCGGAAGACGTTCCCTTAGCAGTTGACATCTCAACAGAGTCCTCCGGTCGAGTTGGAAAACAACCCTTGAGACCTACGAGCTCCTAAAGCAAAGAAAGAAATAGACAGACTTAGACGAGGGCATCTTGAACCCCTCTCCCTACGGTCGAGTTAGCCCATGACCTCAAGATCAAGAAGAGCCAGCCATACATAGAAGACAAGGGAAGACCTTGCTCGACCAAATGAACGTAGCAGCAGCATCATGAGATAGAACCCGGTCCTGTCCCGGCTGTCCATCTGTGGAACATGGGGCTGAAGACCTCTAGAGTACCTACTAGAAGAACTAGAAGAAAGACAGAACCACTTGGCTAGGGCTAGGGGGACCAAACCATTAGGAGGAAGAAGCAGATGGAAGACAGGGTCACTTGTGAAAGAACTAGCCGAAGGGGACCATCACAGTTGGGGCGGTGGATGACAGGCTAGCTCACCAAGAACATCAGGAGAGGTTGGGGAAGACTTGGCAGCGGCAAGTCAAGGAGAGGTTAGGTCAAGGGATTTCAGACAGAAGTCCCATCAATCAGAATCAAAGGATGTTCCAGGAAAGAAGGAAACAAGGATATCCAAAAGAATAGGCCTTGAAGGAAGGCATGAATGAGGGGAGACCGGTCTAAGGGCTGCAAGATATGCTACAAGGTTGAATCAGTCCACTAAGGGATGACCTCTTATACATGATTTCAGCGAAGTGTTCAAGTCAAGGACTTAGGCGATCAAAGAAAAGAAGACTTGAAAGAAAAGCCTTCTATCCCACAGCTAAGGCATCCATCCAATACAGATAGAGCGTCATATATAAAATAACTCTCTCCTTTGGAAACCACCTATTCCTCTCATCGACTACCTTCACTAGGGTCAAGATTCATGGTTTTATAAGGGCGGCCCATTAGCTTCCTTTGATGGAACAAGGGATTGCTTTCGTCTCTTTCCTTCTGGGCCAGGAATGGAAGTTGTCGTTAAGCTTCTTTGGATCAATCGATAGTGTGCTTATCGCTCTACTTCGCTTGATTCTCATGCCAGTGGACTCGTCGCTCAGCTTTAGGCCTTATTAGCTTCATTTCTGAAGTGAGCATGAAGTCCGAATTGAATAGATACTGAGAAAGCGTCTTTCGTGATGAAAGTTGCAAGTGAGGATTCAGGATTGAGAAAGAAATCAGCAAAGCGCAGCTGGAGCTGAATCTATTATAGGAGGCGTAGGGTAGGCTCTTTGGATAGATTGACTGGCTTAAGCCGATGAACCAGCTTCTACCACTGACGAGCTAATTCGGAATATGCCTAACTAGAGGAATAAAATCACCTGATCTTGGCTCGGCATCTTTTGAAAGGTAATCCAATATCTGGTAAGAAAGGTCGAGTCGGCTACTCGAAGCGGAGAAGCAAGAGCTCACTCGACCCATAGGAATAGGGAGGAAGTTTCATTCCAAACTGCTCTTAGTTTGAGCTAGGAGATGGGACAGTTAGAGTGCTCGCAGCATCTCTTCTCCTTGCCGCAGCAAGTCCCGTCCCACATCCGCGGTTGGTGAGAGTAATGTAGAGGAAGACTTTTGTTCGAAATCGGGATAGTGTTCAATAAACCACCGTTGATGCAATAGAAGTAGAAGCTCTTAATGCAATATCTGGTGGTGAAGACATTCCCGCTGCTACAGTTTGAGTTGACGGTTCAGGAAAGTGCTAACAGGGGCAAAAGACTAGCATTCGATGCTTGTGTTTTCCTCATCAACAGTAAAGTCATAAGTACCACAGCTTCCTTTTCCCAATCGTAACATTGGTTATAGATAGAGTATTAATCATATGGAGATAGGGAATTCCTTGTCATCAAGTCAAACATCTGACCCAGCAGGGGAATATTATAGCCTAGCTAGAAAGGGAACTGAATCCGTACAACTCTCGTTTCCGGTGCATGGCTCTTTGGTCTTAGGCATAAGCTCTTCTAACCGCAGCAGGTGATCTCTTAGCCCTTATCAATCATTGTATAAACATTCCCTGTTTCGTCATTTCCTCATGAGCTTCTTCGATGATATCCTATTTTACCTGGTCTTCTACGCTCCTTTTCCTCATCTTCTGATATGGGGGGACATTGGTCCTATAGTTATATTTGTCCAATTCCCCCGGCATTGGCAAAAAAGGAAAGGTTAGGCTGAACCGGTAATCGACTGATACCATACTAATGCACTCAAGCACTGCAGCGGATCCTGGTGGAGCTGACAGGCTGAGTTAGATATCTATCGATAGATTATTCAATGCTATCTCTAAAAACATATTAGAAAAACTAGGACAGTGTAAAGCCTTAGAGGGTAATCCCTTCTTCATGAGCACCCTATGCTCAAGCAGTCCATTCTTTCATGAAGTTCTTTCTAGACAAACGACCCAAGACTATGGGAGAATCCTTTATTGAGGACCCTTTAACGGGATGTGTGTCCGCTTCCATCTCATTCTCGTTGTCTGGAGAGGCTTTTGGCATAGGCAACCTAGCTTACTCGTTTTGATAGTTTCCGCTATGACTATGTTATGTATGTATGTAATTACAGTCTTTGTTGGATATTGTTTAACCTAACCGTATACTTTCTATTATCTTAGTCAACCCATTCATAGGACCACTGCCTACCGCATTCCTGCCCCGGCCTTTTCTTTCGCCCGACACAATTGATTCGTCATGGGGAACCCGCTTGCTTGTCTCAATCAATTTGATTGCTTTAACTAGTCATGCTATGGAGAATTCCCATGGAGAGCCAACTGCTTCATGCCCCAGATCGGGGGGATTCTTATTGTGTGTGGTCATATTTCCTATTCATTGAGTAAAGGGCCGCGTTAGACCCGCAAAGCTTTCATCGGAGCACATCGCTTTCGCTCCTTAGTTTCTCAGTGGAAGAGGACCTTTCTCGATCAACTATCTTACTTGAATGAAGAAAGAAGTAAACTTTATATAGAAAATTATCTGAATAGCCGAATAAAGGAATTTTGGGCTTGATAGCCACTCCCCTGAAAAACTGCAAAGAAGACGATTCGCTACTTCCGAATCGCTGCATCCAGCTCCTCCAGTCTCCTCGATTGGCCCCCTTCGCCGTTGTGATCCCCTTAGTTCACTATTTTCTTGTATATAGAGTCGAGTGCCTGTCTTTGATTCGGGTTTGGATATTCTACCGTCTTTCCTGCCCCTCTCTCTCTTAATCAAAAGCCCCTAAACCAGTGAGGGTCCTTTTCAAGTTAGTTGAGAAGTAGCCATTTGCTTCAAACAGGCACCTTGGAGAAGCTGCTTTCCCTTAACGGTTTTTATAATCCCCAAAACCAGATGAAATAGCTTCAAAATGCTCATACCAATTTGCTGAAATCCATCCGGCACTAAACGAAGTAGGTCGATACCAATAACAGGAACCGAAAGCCGCTCTCTTCCATAAAGAAGAGCGAAACTCTCGCCTATCCGATCAATGGAAAGAAATGACTCCTAAATCAGTCCCTCAAGCGTCGGAATGTTAATCCACTCCTCCCTAAGGCTTCTACCCTCGGATGAAAGAAGTGCGCGGATAGAGCAAGAACTATGAGCGGGTAAACCGGGGATGAGAGTTGGCTATGAGCTAGACTAGAGGGAAAGCTACGAATCTAAGAGCAATGCGCTAGTCAGCCTAGTAGGATCGGGTAGGTAAATTCAGAAGGGGGTGGCCGGCTTTTTAAACCTAAAAAAAATGTTAATTAAGAGGGAGGTTGTCTGATTCCTTATGTGATGCCTTTATTTGTTCCCTTTGGCATGATCGTTTCGAAGTTCTTTCTTTCATAAGAAAGTCTTTTTCGGAAATCAGAATAGCTGTTGAGCGGAAGGTTTATTACCACCTCCCTTTGGGGGCTAAGGGCGCAGCATCGGCGGTAAGAGCAGTAGACCCGCCCGCAATGGAAACTGAGCAAATCCCTTTCTCATTATGAACCTACTTTCTTCGCACTCTAAAGGTACTATGGAAAGCCGGTTTCAGGCAGCAAGGAGTGCGAGAACATTTTTTAGTTATCACCCGATCTCATGTCTTAGCCAAAACAGGATATAAGAGAACGAAGAGAAAGAGACAAAGAGAAGCTAAGGGACGGATTGAACAGCTGCTTTGAAGGAAGGAGTGCTAGCCAGTCCCAAGATAAGGACGGGAGACATAGCTTACTCCATTAAGCTTGAAAGAAAGCTCTGAAAGCCCTGTTTCCAGGTAAGAGCATGGAAGGGGAAGGAATTCATTCAACAGAAGCTAAGGGGCTTATGCCATGGCTTGCTGCATCTCATGTATTCTTTCTCCCAGTCTGTAGAGATCACAGGGACAAAACTATGAATGGCAAGGCGAGTTTACTCGGGGAGAAGGAAGGGTCCTAGCTACCGAGCTTAGCAGACAAACAATCAGTCACGGTCTGAAGGAAGAAAGAGATTGCCCTATCTTCAAAGGAAACTCCTGAGATAGAAGTAGTACGCGCACATATACATATATATGGGGCGGGGGCGATATCGGTCTTTTTTCATTCTTTCTCATTACTCGTAAGACCACCTCCAATGTGTGTATTCCCTTGTTCTGTTTCGGTATTTCCTTTCTTTATTAAAGGGATTTAGGAACTGAAGATCTTAACAAGTAGAAAGAGAGAGAACGGATAGGTGATTGTCCTAAGAAGGCAGTTACCGAGGTAAGTAGCTAAGTATTGGAAGGAGCTATGCTCTAGTATCTCCTGCTTCTGCTTGTTATTCTGCCTCTTCAAGTGTCCTAACACTAGTTCCTTTGTAACTAATATCCACTCATAAGAGAAGGAAGAGGGGGATACTCCGAATATCTATTGTCGGAGAATAAGCCGATAGAATATCCTGAGGAGAAGAGATAGGGAGTGAGGTAGCGGTGATCCAAGCAAGATAGTCTGGAGCAAGTTCAAAGAGAATACCTCTGCTGTTAGCTAAGGCTAGTCACCTCAAGTCTTTGTATGGACAATGTCTCTTGTTGTATAGCTATTTTCTCTGGGTTCTTCCCGAAGGGGCTAACCGTATTAATAGCTGATTTAAGGTAGTTGCTACTTCGTTGTTGAAAAAATGGTTTTCTAGCTGTTGATGGGTGAACCCATTAGGGTTGTTATCGGTTTCGAGTTCTCGCTGTTCTCTAAGGAAGTTGAGTGAGAAGAAGTAAGAAGTCAAAATCATTGGAGCTAGGCCCTTCAAGCTTAAAGACTAGCAGTTCCTCTCTTTCATGTCATGAAGCAACTGGCCAAAGAAGCTCCTCGGCTAGGGTTACCCTAAAAAGGGTTCTTGCTAAGACTGCTTTCTCTCTTCCGTATGTGAAATTTTCCTTTCAAGCAACCACATTCAGCAGTGACATCGAAATGTGAGATTTAAGCCTTTTCCTTCGCATTTGCTTGTTAACAACGAGCCAACCTTCTGAGGGTTAGGTGAAGGTCTCGTTCCTGGACTGTCCATAACATAATAAGAGTCTTCTTAACCGTAGTAGCAACAATTATTTATACTTCTTATATAAGAATCAATCTGGAAAGACAGCATTAGATACCTCAGAACTAAGAAGAATGCCTGCCGATGAGACTGACCTTATTTAGGACAGGAAGGAAGAGAGCATTACGAATTGCCCTATTTGATCTAGTCTCTTAAATTACCGAGACCCATACATACAAAGATCTAGGTTGCGAAGTACGAGTTGGATAGACCCATTTCCTTACTAAAAGGAAGAGTTGAGTTTGATCCCTTCTATCCAAGGGATGTACGGTCAGAAGAAGATTAGCGCCTTAACTTGTGGGCTCCGAATCTTGCCTCGAAAACTAGAGGGATAAGAAAGCTAGAACGAAGTTTACTGAGCAGAAAGGTTGGCTTTTAAAGGGATCTCGGAGCTCGTAACTCGTGGGGATAGGAATTAGGGGTCCTTTCACTAGAGGCAAGGAAGGGCTCTATGAATAAGGTCTATTGCAATCATTCCTCCCTAGCTTAAGAACTAGGAAGCAACGTAAACTCCACTTCTCGCAAGCTGCGGTACACTCTATCCCAATCTCTACAAAGTTCAGTACAAAAGCAAGAGTGAAACTACGAGCTAAAAGCAGGCATGACATGAATCTGACTCCGCTCCTCTCCTTTCAGTCGAGTGACTTCGTACCTTATCCAGAGATACGAGCTACCGGCTTGCCTAACCTCTCCCGTACTTCGGCGCATGAGAGGCCAGCAGGGTCAAAATAAAAAAGCTAGAAGAATTAGGAGCTTCCCTTCTCATTGATATTGGGTTAGCAGTCCTAGAGCTTGGCCTGAGCTGAGCGACTTTCCCTTTAGTGCTATGCTAAGCTCTGCTCTGTCAATAGCAGAGCGTTGTCGAGGGCTATAGTATATAGACCATTGGCATTGATCACGTAGCCACAAGCGATGGAAATCCGCTTCATGAGAAAGCCGTATGAGACCCAGGAGGGCGGAATTTCTTTACTAGTCTTTCTCTCTCTTATTTGAATCAGTCGATTCTCTTCTTATTTTTTTTCTGAAAAGTTTCGTTTCCATCTTCTCCGCAGAAAGTTCTGAGTTGATGTTCTTCCTTCAGCGAGTCTTGTTCCTTCCGTTCTTGCTGTCTAATCCCCACCTCCTGAGGGAGAATGCTCTCCGTATGCCCTTATTTTCTTCTTATTTTTTTTTTTTTATAGGCAATTCCCTAGGTAGAGATAGCGAAAGCCTTTTGCCCCATCAGATTTGAAATCCAATATCTCTAAATCTTACATTCCTGATGCCGATGCTTTGCCCCTTGCTTTGAATTGTGGGTCGGTCCTGTGAGAATCAATCTCCTTCAATCCCGAATGGGAATGAAGACAAAGAGCATTTTCCAATCCACCTGGGAGAGAAAGCTAGTCAGAAATAGAAAGCAGACCAATTTACGGACTCAGAATCCGAAATCCCTGATACCGAAGCTCTTTCTGATCCCCCAAAGGTGCTGGAAGAATAGAATCTCCTTAGTGATATTTAGCTCAACCTCGATTCCTTTGGAAATGGTGGAACTTTCTAATTCACATTCCTCCGTCGATGTTCTTTATCTCAATCTCTCTTCCGAGGGATTAAAAGAAGATTTAGCTTATCAAACCCTTGCCATGAAACCGGGAGGTCGGATGCTCTGATAAATAATGATTTTATTTAATAAACCTGGCCAGGTAAGCCCTTTTTGTATTTTATGAATGTCCAACAAAGGACATCAACCTCTTGCTCAAAGGTGCAGATGAATAAGCCCAAGAGAACGAATTGCATATTTCTTTTTCTCGATCCCAATGGTTTGAGGGGAAGTCCATTTTTCGCGCTTTAGAAAGCAAGTTGGTGGGGTTCGGAGACATGCATTCCTTTTTCTGTTATAAACCTGGCATGAAAGCCGTTTTTGAATCTGTCCTCGGACTTGGGGATTCCCCTTCTTCTTCACTTCTTCCCTTTGAGGATTGGATGCTCTAGAGGTCTCAACGAGCAAGAGGCATGGTACGAGAGTCAAATGCCACATAAATGCGAAATGGCTAGCTGCCCATTACTAAGCGAAGGCCTTTCTCGCCTGTCTTCTTGTGACCGGGTCGGGTCCATTCTTTAATAAGTCAATTTCCCACGGTCAGGTCAAGCCTAGTATATAGCTTCTAGTTCGACAAGACTAGCAAAGATGCTACCAGGCCTAGCTACCAAGGATGGGAAAGCGAAGGACAGAGAAAGTCAAGCCGTCTCTTTCTTAGATTGACGTGAAAACTCCTATTTCATTTCCCGGGTCTTACCCTACTTCTACAGCTGTAATAGCCTTATTATTTCTTCAACATCTCAAGAGCTAACCCCGAAAGTGACTCAACTACCAATCCCATCTCTGGCTCAAAATCAGACTTTATCCCCATTTTCAAGAAGTGCATTTATCATATTCAACTAAATCCTAGACTAGGGGGGTTAGTCACAATTCGTCTTGATTCCGAATTTCTTTGAGCTGAAAAGACCTTTCTTTTCTTTAGTTTAGAATCTTCGCTGATGCGTCAGTCCTTTCTTATTGCTTTATTTGAACCAGCGTAAGGAAATTCAGATCAGATCTTCCAATCGCTTATGTCAGAGCAGCGTCCTCTTCCTTCTTCCTATGGTCAAGCGCTTGTACTCCCGGTATGTCTTGTACTTGGCTTGTGAAGGGAAGAAAGAAAGGCTACATGGTATCTGACCCCGATGACATAGGGACGGTTAGGCTTGTTGGCTGGCTTATGATGGTTTCCTGTCCCAATTCAATCAACATATTCCTTTTTTTGCTCCTGCTTGGTAGCAGGCTTGTGTGCGAGCTTGGTCCGGTTTCGATTCCTAAAGCCCACGGAGAAGGGTGTGGAGCCTCGCTTTCCATGCTGCTCCCCCTGCCAGTGCGTTGGCTCCCTCTCTCGCCGCTGATTCGAATGCTGCCGTCTCAATTGCTAGTACCGGCACTCAAAGCAGCTCAGATGCTTTTTATCTTTTTTGGAACACGTGCAAATGACACTCACTCGTTAGTAGGAATGTCATATAATGACGAAATACTATGTGGGAACACAGGCTGAGATTGAGATCGGAACGGCACAGATCCAGAGCGGGACAAAACCTTCGCCTTTCTCCCATTGTTCCTTCCTCCTTCGTGCCCGATCCGGTCAGTAGGCGTCAGTGAAGTTCATGCCGTATGCTAAGAGGGGAAATGCCGACATCTAGCACATAGAAAAGCGGATTCGCTTCCTATTCCGATGAGATGTCAGTTCCTTTCGTGCAACCTGCTCTTGCATATGCCTCTTATTCCTCGTACAAAAACCTATTTCATTGCCTTAATGGCACCCCCAAAAGGCTCGATAAGGCAGATCCGTGGGAAGACGTCGAAGCGGGTTTAGAATCAATCCCATCCGCCCCAGGGACAATAAGAGGTCAATCAGGTTAATCCCTCTCGCCAAGACTAGTTGTCTTAGAAGGAGTTGCAACCTAAAGGGCTATTCCTGATCTTTCCTGTGATTCAATCGATTCCTAAGAACTTACCTTACCTCTCGCAAGGAACTTCACTTTCGTATAGTTGACTCGAATCGAATGCACTCTTAGAAGGAAGAATTGGATGTGCGCAGAGCATTCATCTAAAAACAGCATTTCCGACATTCACCATCAAAAGGGCGATCTCACACTAGCACTAGGATCTGTCTATGCTTGGACTGATTGGACGAGCATCTGCTTTTCGGCATATCGATACTTCTTCTTCCTCAGCGACTTGGAAATAGCATGATTCCACACGGGCAAGGAAAGGCAATGAATATTGTTTAGATACCCCACTCAAAGCAAGGATCGGAAGAGATGAGTTATGGCATTTCTAGGATTAGAATACGGTCCTATTGATTCAATCTTTATGCTTGGCACGGAACTCTTGTTTCGAGTGAAAGGGAGAGCAGTGGCCCGCACCGCATTCACAGGTAAATTTCCCTCTACGGGGCGGGGGTGGGAAAGTGGGCTTGAGGGTTCCCATTCACGGAGGGGGTGCAAGGCAAAAGAAAAACTCACATTGGGTTTAGGGATAATCTGACTCGAACTGATGACCACCTCCGCGTCAAGGTGACACTCTACCGCAGAGTTATATCCCTTCCCTGCCCCCCATCAAGAAATAGAACTGTCTTTTCTGTATACTTTCCCCGGTTCCGTTGCTAGCGCGGGCTTTACGCAATTGGCCGGATCATATAGATATCCCTTCAACACAACATAGGTCGTCGAAAGGGGCTCGGAGGTCTCACCAAAGCACGAAAGCCAGGATCTTTCAGAAAATGGATTCCTATTCGAAGAGTGCATAACCGCATGGATAAGCTCACACTAACCCGTCCATTTTGGTCCAATTCGGGGTTTTCCTTGGGGGTATCGGTAAGGAAAGGAAGGCCATATAGGGAAGAAAGTTGCTTTTATAGAAGTTCGAAGCATGGCATGATAAAGCCTAAGTAGGTCAAGTGCAAAAGGCTCTATGGCAATTGAGAGTTTCAACAATCAATCTAGTTCTATCCCACACCCGATTCTCACTCCTTCAATCAAGCCAGCTGAGAGGAATTGAGACTTTCAATGGTCCGCTCTTCTCTCCTCGTGATCGAAGCTGACCCCAGAAGTTGGGTATTCCTTCTTAAGAGGACACTAAACCTCCCGATCTTGCTAGCCGGGGGCTCAGTCTTTCAAGATTAAATCTTTCCCCTTCCGGTCCCAGGGAATCGCTCTTATAGTAGGAGGTTTACTATGTCCCCAACTTCTCTTTATTAAGAAACTCGGTTGTGTACTATAATTATAATAAATAGATTGTACCCTAAGCGCAGATCCCAAAGAAAGCAGTTGGCTCTTCCTACATCCATGCATAAAGAATTAGTAAGTAGGGTCCTCGAAGCCCGCCCGCCAAAGGGCTAAGTCGAGTGATTCCTCTTGTAGGGGATCGTAGCTAGCTATAGTATCACACGATTCTTTCATCTTCTTTTCACATTCATTCTCGGCCGTCTAGCTATAGGACCTCGAATCGATTATTAATACGATTCTATTTAATCCTTTATAGGTGGAAAATCGTCTACTTTATAAATAAGGCTAAGGCTTTCCTCTTTGTGAGGAATTCCCTCCAGGTTGTCGGCTTTATCGGGGTCACTCTCACTCTAAGTCCGAGCGCAGGACCCTTTTCCACAGTTACAGGACCGTTGCGACAGTTGTTGATACCGGAAAAGTTTCCCTCAGACATCTCGACCGGGAAGACCTCTTACGAGAGTTGCTTGCCTTCCACCGATTGACTGCTTCTATTCCCGTTATGCCCCTATTTTACTTCCCTATTTGCTTACGGATTTGCTTAACGAAAACTTCCCTCAGGCTGGTTATTCCTTGCTTGACAAAAGAGAAGAGTTTACTAGAAAGCACTGGAAGGGAATCGCTTTCCTATCTCTAAAAGGAAGAACGGGATTCCATCGAACGGAAAGCCTTCTTACGCCTTATTAGCGAGAGTTTTGACTGGTAGTAGTACCTCCGAGGAGCGCTTTAACAGGACTTCCGCTTACAGAAAATAGGCCTACGAAAGAAAAAAGCCTACGAGATTCACTCATAACAGAAGGGATTACCCACCTATCGTGCTAATAAGAAAAACGAGCGCCTTATTAGTTAGTCAAGTAATCAAGGTCAGTAAAGCGGGAATAAATTGACCAAGCAAAGGATACTGAAACCGATGAAGCAAACAACGGCTACCAGAAGAGCGGCATCCGTTTTCCACAGGACAGTGGCGAGAGACCCATTCTCGATAGAGGAGAGTACGACAGAAGACAGGGCCAGACGAGATATTGAAAGGCTTGAATGGACAGGTAAGGGACAGACTGATTGCACTTACCAGGCACAGGACTTATTGGCTTAAGAAGCAAGCCAAAAAAGAAGGGATTCGCTTACAGAAGTACTATCCATATTAAGAAAGGGAATATATCTATTTGAAGGAAGGTACTCGTGTACGGGAATCGAAGTGATTAGAACAGAACTGAGCTTGCCAGCCAGGAATGAAGAAGCAACGGACAGATAGACTCAAAATTTACATCCTGTATTCTATCCTTTAATTGATTGCATACCGTCTTGCTCCTGTTTACCGTACTATTAGCTGTACTTCTTTCCGAATGGTTCATTCCCTACTTACTCTATTAGGGGCATACTCAATAGTTGTCTTTCCTTTCCTGTACTTTTTTATTTCCCTATTTGATCTAGTAAGGGGGAAAGGCAGACCGCTTACCATAAACAGAAGATCGATATCGCACAGAAGGCCTGATATCGCCCTATTTGAGATACTGATTCAAGTTAGAGTACTTCCTCAGAGCGATTGAACTATCCTTTTGACTAAATAGATGCATAGAGAGGGAATCCTGAACTACAGGAAAAAAGGAGAGCTACTTGCCAGCAGAAGGAAAGGAAGAAGCAAAAGCTTTCGCATGTAGTCACTCACATTATCTGTACTTTACGTAAGCCTGTTAGTGCAGCTCAGCTGGAAGAGATTCTAAGCGAGAAGCAGTACTGAACCGGAGCCACATCGAGTTAGTTCCCCTCAAAGCCTTCTTCCGAACTTGCCAACAAGTGCTTATGAAAGCAGGTCGGTCTCTATCAAACAATCAAGCGCAAGAGACAACAGGGTCTTGAGGCAGGAAGATTGATAGACACAGAAAGAGAAGATCTAGATTTCAAAGAAGAGAAGCGAAAGCCGCTCAAATGCAAAATTGGAGGGCAGAAGCCACTCGCTTCACTAAGGGCAAGGAACAAAAACCACTCAATTCTTTGTGAAATTAAGGAGAGCAGCCAGCCCTTTCTTATTATATTAATTATTAGCGGGTAGGTTAAACTTTTTCCTGAAGCATAGATGAAATTAGAGATGAAAAAGACGCTAGCATTAGCAGAAGATCATCGATCATACTTTCTTTCCTTAGACCACTATCGAGGAAGAGAAACTCATAGCACAGATGATCCTTACCCGTGAAGGTAGTTTACTTGCTTTGGTGCCTAGTCTATAGGTCCAATCTCATCTGCTAGCGCTTATTTGTTGCTTGGTCCGGGCACATTCATCGATTTCTTTTAATTGTTCTCGGGCTATGGGCATTGGTCCACATGAATCAAGCTAATCCCTTCTTTTTCGATAGCGATATCAAGAAATGCATTCCACTTTCTCGAATGTATAAGTGGACCTCTCAAAAGTATAAGTAGACATTAGTCTTGCTGGTTCGGTCTTTTTCTTTTATTGTTTCTATGCCCACATTGACTAGTTTTAAAGCGCTGTTTAGTGACTTTCATGTCTTCTGCCTGCTACTTTAACTTTAGGAAGATTCTTACAGTCTTATATGCCTTTTTTTAGGCGTCTAGACGCCTTCCCCCAATTCTAGGATGCGTAGTAGCTCTAGTAAGTCCGTAGCTGGATCTGGATCAGGATGCGGAGTTTGAGCTGCGGGGTGAGGGAGAGATGGCTATGTCTATCCCATCCCTTCTTTGGTTCAGTCTTTGGTAGTAGGTGCGATATTGAAGGAGTTCAGGGCTAAGGGCTGGAGCTTTATTCCCACTCCCAGTAGTCTGTCTTCAGTAGTTCGCTTGGAAAGTAGTCTTTCGTAAGCAGGAGCGTAGCGCTTCGCAGGTGAAGGTGCAGGATTTGCTTCTTCCCCTTATAGCGGCTTCTGTTATTTTCACATAAATGTTATAATAAATCCTATCTCCCCCTATCTCTACTTCTGCTAACGAACGCTAGAATTGGGATATCGAGAAAGAAGGTAGACCGTAGAAGGTTCAACAAAGAAAAGCAAGAAAACGTAAGCCCAACCTATACAAGGGCTTACGTTTTTCAACTGCATCGTACCGGGAGGGGTCCGTACCTCCTTTAGATAGATAGAGCCCCGTGCTCCTAATGTAGAGCTATAACTACTGCTACCGTGGAATCCGCGATCACACATGAGTACCTCGCCTTCCAAAAAAAGCGGCTGCTAATTGGCACTAATGCTAATGGGGACCATCGATCAAGAAGGACTTCGGAGACTGCAATCAAATAAAAAATAGATATATAAATATGGAGCCAACTCTTCTAGTTGCGCCTCTAACCTTACTACGCTACCCAACCAGCTGATAAAAGGTCTAATTCAGCAGGGCTAGAGGCACGAAATGCCGATCAAACCCGTTAAAGGAAGCCTAATCAAAGCAGGCAAACAAGAAGATCTGACTGAGTTGATGATGGACCGGATCTCGAAAGGTGAGAGACTTTGATAAAGACGTATGAGAAAGGGAGGGTCGAGAGAGGCTTATTGCACGATCCACCCAACTCAGCTAAGCTAATAAATGCTGCATAAGAGAGTGGGAGGCCGGCCCCTGCCCATCTGGAGGTGCACACCCATTTAGGAACATATGCAAAGGGGTAAAGAAAGAAGTTAATGGAGAACTACCAAATCCAATAACTTTGATTTGTTCGTATCATTCTGTCATCGATCACTGCTGGGTCGGTTGGTGAGTCACCCCAAAAAAAGCATCGAGAAAGGTCAAGCATATATGTTTTATGAAATGATCAGCGGTCTCATTTATGCTATGCCCTGCATCGTGTTCGTGTGTGTTTATTGAGCTTTCTTCACTTCAGCGCCATGCGCTTTGCTTCGCTTTATAGAAGAGAGAGACCGTTGTCTTGAGAGTGAAAAGCAAGCGCAAGCGATAGAAAGGATAGTCCCTCGCGCGTTCGCGCGAACTACTAGAAAATGGTGAGATCATTAGATCATTAGTGAAAGAAGGACCAACGACGATGAAGGTTACGAAGGAGAAGGAGGAGTAGGAGGAGTCAGTCTTCTTTGAAGATCGAGGAAAAAATCGGACAATTATGCCATTCGGCAGAAGTCTTCTACAGAAGGAAAGCCTGTATCGAGTAAGTGGAGAGGAAAGATCCCCAGAGATTCTTATCTTATTCCATTCCAGTGGCTCGACCAGTAACCAATGGCGAAAACTAAAAAATCCATGGTTTCCCGGTAGAACCCCATTTCGCCCAAGTTGTTGCGGAACCGGAAAAAAGAAGCGGTTTTTCGCACAGCTTGCTCATAGTGCAGGTCCCACTTGTATATTGTATTTGGCCGAAGAAGCATCGGACAGGTTGGAGTTCTTACCTTCTTGGGACTCCATGGACCAAGATCTGCTTTCATTATATGGGCAATACCGATCTACTTTAGTAGATCATATGGATGTAAAAAAAGCTTCTGATTTTGATGAATTCGAAACATCTCTTTTCCATTTCTATTTACCTAGTTCATATCTTTGTTTCGTGTGTTCCCGGGAGGAATTCGATCTCTTCAATCTCGGGATACCACCTAAATAACTGCGGCCAAAAAGTCAAATAGGTCGGGAAGAAAGAGTCTGAGGTTGGGTCGGACGACATACATCTTGGTTGGTTCCACCACCAACTTTCTTTATGTGAGTGATTTTAACCCTTAGATTCTCCAAAAACATCTTTAGCCACTCTTTTAATGCAATTGGCCATCTTATACCACATCACAGAGGTTTCTTCCTAAAAATTCCATTTCCCTTCCTCGTTATAAAGAGAAAGTCATTTGGCATACCTGCATGGATTAGATGTCCAGATAAACCCCCCGACCTGGGAAGTCTTTCGACCTCACTCACTTGATCAGCAAATGGGAAGCTTGAAAAAGCGGCTTTTCGCTCCTCTCCTTACAGTCGAGTGGCTTTCGCTCCTTCTTCCGTAAAATAAAGCAAAACGGCTGCTGCAACTACAGGTGAAAGTGGCACGGCTCTTGTATGATGGAGAAAAAATGACCAGAATCAAAAGATAGACCAAATTCAATGGAGGATGGGGAGTATGGCTGAGATTCCAAATCTTAAGAGATTGAAAGAGTGTAGGGGACATATTCTACATCTTAATAGCCCCGTGCTTTATTAGCGCAGTGTTAGAGAAGGGAGGACCGAACAATATGACAGGGCAAGAGCTCCGCTTAGCTTAGTTAGGAAGGCAATATTTCGCGTGCTAAGGCGCGCGTAAGCATCAAAGCCCATAGCGCGATAGGAAAGAATCTTAGTCTGGGCGGCGGGCGGCGGGGAAGATAGTTCATATGATTTTTCCAAAGAATGATTCTACAATCGTACATAATACAATACAAAACCGATTTTTCGACGCGGGAAGACGGTGGAGAAATAATAACAGCAGGCATTGAGAGGACACATGCTAAATGGTCTACCTACTTCGTTACAATGGTTCCTGATGAGAACTACCTAGATGCTGCATCAAGGTTGGTTGTTAGGGATGGGGTAGAAATGTAGTTTACGTTTCAACTGGATCAGTTCGCCCGCAGGGACGAATGAAGGAACGCTTTTCTTCGGAGAGATAAATCCTGTTCCCTTCACCGCTCCGTGGGCTTCTGGGTAAACTGATGGTGGGTATCAATAGATCTCTTTTCCACCTAGGTTAAAGGGGTATGCCGCTATATATGCTACACCGAAGTATGCTCCTAGCTAAGCTACTGGCTTTGGATCTGCCTCTCGAGCACGAGGGTCGTATTCAATTCATAAGGCTATCGATCATGAAGGTTTGCCTATGGCTCTGTATCTACCTCTGTCTGCTGGTGCTTATTTTGATAAGCTGCAGGATCAACGACTGGATCAGCTGGAACTACAAAAGGCTATGGCTATGGAACTTTTTTGGATACTTAGCAAGGTGCTGGATCAACCGGCGATACTTCCTATGCCGAGAGCACCAATAGATAGCTTAGAGAACAGGTCTAGTTAATGCCCACCGGCAGTGAGCCAGGAGTAGGAATAGACAATAGGGGGGGGTTCATTTGCTCTTATCCTGTCTAGATAAGAGATTTGAAGGTCGATAAGGAGTTGGTAAGCGCATTGACTTGAGTTCTCCTCCACCGGTCTTGATGTTGGAACCAATCCACGGAATGGGGGAATAAGAAGATAAGGAAGCAGGATTCATTGGTGGTCCATTCTTCCCGGTGCCTCGATAGGCGGGAAAGAAGAAAAAACGTAGTGAAGAGAAGCGTAGGAGGCTATGGGTATAGCATCCTAACGTAGGAGTGAAGCACGCTGTCTTACTCTGGAAAGCTCATCTCGGCCTTCATTAAGCAAATGGGCTTAGTCAGACCAACCGTATCGTAAGTAAGAAGAAGGGCGGTGGTCTTCCAAGAAGCGGAGATGGCGGAATAGCACGAAGCGAGAATCTTACTTTCGAGCAGCTCTTGAATAAGTAAGTGTTCCGCAAGTGTAGGTAAAGAATTATCCGACTTTCTTCTAAGAGTGGGTCTGTCTAATCAAATAAGAGATCAAACAAACTCCTCTTCTTCGAACTAGTCATTAATGGTAGGTTCATATGGGTATCCTTTTCCTTTTATGGCGAACCGAAAGGTCGTTCGTGAATATAACACGAAAGCACAGTGTTCTTAGTGTTTTCTTTACAGATATTGCCTTTCCTATGAAGATATTTGGTTGAGGTTAGAATTTGGTCATTCTCTTGAATTGACTTTGCGCTTTCACGGGCGGATCTGTCAACCATATGTTAATCGTGCGTGTTCTAAACTAGAAGCCGAATGTCGACTGCTACCTACCGGTTTGGCGGAAGAAATCGACATGAGGTAGGAAGCCGGGTAGGAGCACCCAATGACATCCGTTACATGACCACTTCATTTAGTCGTATCCGCCGGCAAAGATGGAATGTTTACAAATAACAGATGGTCAGACAGCGGTAACTGCACTGTGTGACCGGGATAGAGTCTTCCGATCGCGTAAAAGAGAAAGTTTTCATAGTCCGTAGGTCAAGTCCAATAAGAAGTTGTTTGTTTAGCCTTCGGTCTTTTAAACTAGAAATTCTATTGTGAGCCGTTATGTCACTAATACTCTCGAGTACGCAACTGAAGGAATCTCACTCTTAGCTCTTGTTTAACTGCCATGCATGTATTTGTTTAGATAAGTCTACCTAAGGTAAGACCCATGGAAAGAAGCTAACTCCAAGTACAACAAACGAAGGACAGACTAACTCACCGGATAAGACCTCAGGACCGGTCTATAAAGCCTAAAAAAAAAAAATCTACTAAATGAATCGAGTTGTGCCAAAGGAGCAAAACGGCCAGCTATTAATGGAATTCCTTGTCGGCTTTTTTTAGAATACTCGTTTGGCCGAGGGCTCCCAAACCTATACCAGAAGAGGAAGCTAAACCCGTGCTGACGAATAACTAACCCCCTTAATTCGTTGAGTAAATAGGGAAGGTATAGGTTTGCTATGAATGACCCAGTCTCGAATACTGGTAAAAATATCCGCAAAAGAACGTTCTCCCGTGCTTCCAGACATGCTGAGCTCCACATATTCATGTACAGTAAAAGGGGGGATTGATTCTGTGAAAGATAGGATCAGTAAATGGAAATTCACTGAGATTTAATCTTTGTGAGATCTTCAATAGTGGTACCGAGGGTGTCTTTAGAGTGTACCGAATCAGTATAGCTATCCTTCTTTTGACCCAGTAACGCAATTTCAATCAGTATAGAAAAGAAGTGATACAATATTTCTTTCTTTTTTTTTTTTTGCTTGTTATGTTAATGCAGAACCATGTGCCATTCAATAGGAAAATGCCTCTCCTGTAGTATAGGGTTTCTTTCCATTACTGGCTTCAGACTAGAAACTGAAGATTTGGTAAAGTGTGAGTCCGACGAGTTGGGTTCTAATAATTCATGAAAGAGATTTTCATATTCCCAAAATAGAATTAGATGCGAAATCTATAAAGCCCCTTTTCGTGGTTGTAGAAAAGGTTTTTTTGTTCGAATCCTTTCATTTTAAGGAATTGGTTGGTCGTACAATAACAAGTATTATAGTATATAGTCTTCGATAAAAGAAACAAAACAAACAATAAAATAATTGGAACAATTAATATTCGTGATGCAAGCATTGCTGTATTAGATCCAAAGGTTTTTCTTGACCTAGCTACAAGGATGGGACTCTAAAATATTGAAAGAAAAAATGTAGAACCTAAAAGGAAAAGAACATAGGAATTACTAGTCTTAGAATCGAGTTAGACCAAAATAAAGGTTTGATTTCTTCGAGCGATCGTGCGATACTTTTTTTCTTCTTATTCGAGATATTATGTGCAATTAATAAACCTACTACTGAATCTAATAAGTTAAAGTAAAGTCAAAGTGTTAGTTGGTTGTTGTTCGTTCCAAAATAGAAAATGGATTCGATACAATTTATTTATTTTATTTATTTGAGTTCCCATATCTCGGTAATGGGGTCTGTTGATTCGTAATCACGCTCTGTAGGATTTGAACCTACGACATCGGGTTTTGGAGACCCACGTTCTACCGAACTGAACTAAGAGCGCTTTCTTATCACAGTAGATACAATTGTAAAGAAAAGGATGATTTTTGTACCTTCACTACATCTTGCATGCATCTAGTATCATTAAATTCAAAATTTGTCATGTCTTGAATCGATCTTAACCTTCGTTACTGCCCAGAGGAGAAGGTAGGGATGACAAGATTGGAACCCGTGACATTTTGTATCCAATCCAAAACAAAGACGCTACCAAGCTGCGCCACATCCCTTTCAATTGGTCTACGGTGTCATTGTAGAGAATCTCTGCCCTGTTTTCCACATCGTTATTTCCTCCATCGATATCCAATTTATCTTGCCATTTCTTCTTTTTGGTTTTTCTTTTTTTATATACTAAATATCATCCCGCCGCTCCTACCAACGCTTACTTACTTATGAGCAAAAAGGGTTAAAAAAAATCAGCCCTTTGAATAAGCGAGGCTTTCCCGATAGAAATAGTTGCATGCGAGGAGATCCCAATTCCGTGTATCCGGTTAAGCAAGCCCTGCCGCCAGCTTCCACCCAGACAAAAAACATGAGCGCCTAGCGCGAAAGGTTGCTTTACTAAATAATATAAGGCGCGTTAGCGCTTTAATTTTCAATAAGGGGCGGAGCTTGAAGAAGCGAAGCGAGCCTAGAGTAGCAGCCTATTACGTTTTTCAGGCCCCTTTACTTGATATTCAATTAGTAAAGCGCTAGCACCCCTATAGAGTAAGGGTCTTCTGCTATCAATGAAACCGAAAGCAAAAATCCAGTGCGTTTTGTATAGATCGAGACTTGTAGCTTGATTCTTTAGTCATTCCATACTGGGAAGAATTGCAGGAAATCGTTCGATTCTTCCTATTTCTCAATGATATCCGACGATCAAGACAATTCCCGTGAAACTTTTTCATTTCATAGAAGTGAATTCTTATTCTTACAAAGCAAATAGCATTTCCTATTGATTTGTCCCCTGGACTGGATCTATTCTTCTTTTTAATTATCCGTCGCTACGCTGTTCCCAAGGACTGGCAAAATCGAAATAGCGAATGAGGTAAGGACCTCTTCTCTCTGACGTAGCCAAAGTGAGAACCATTCGACCGAGGTCGAGATCTAAGCCGGTCTATAGCACAGGTGCTGCAGTGAAAGATTCCGCCGTAGCTAGATGCCTTGAAGAAAGAGCAAAAAGACTCACTTTGGGTCCATGGCTCCAGTCAAAATGGTCCTTCCCCCCCCCTTTTTAAAGAAAGCCCTGATCGTAGACCACCCTTTTGCCATTCTTTTTCCAATGAGGAGTCCGACCGATGAACCTTGGGAGCATCCCGGGCAAGATCTATGGCTTCAGCTGCGGCTAAGCGAACTACCTATTATATATATTCTTGAGAAGTGAATATGAGAGAAAAAGCTTTCACATCACATAGTGGGAGGCTGGCCTTCTCTCTTCCCAATTCTCCCAATGAGACCTCTTTCACTCACTTAGTGGACGACCCAGAGGACGTGAATAAAGCCCCCTTTTGCCTCATCCCGATCCCCCTGAAAAGAGAGTGAAGTAGCGGCTCCGCTCCCTCCTATTACTGGGGTGGAGTCGAAGCTATGGCACCAGACAGTCAAAGAGATTCCTTCCCGAACCACTCGTGTAGTCTTCTTCCTGCCTCCCAGTTAGACCCTATCTCGCTTTCCAAGTCTCATTTGAATGAGGCGCCGCCGCTACTAAATGCAACTCTCATTTCAACATTCTTTCTTCTCTATTGGAATTCCTTCTCTATCTGCCTAGAGAACCTCTCTTTCCCTACAAGGCACTAGAAGGTCGACCCCACTTTCCACACTATGTTGACTTGACTCCTGAGCCCAGCCATTCCCCGCCACTCTTTCACACTGCAGCAAGGGCTTTGTCATAAGAAGCAGCACTCTCTTGTCCACTTCGATAGCTTTCTAGAGTCTCTTTCATACATCGTTCCGGGGTTGGGGACCCCCCCTTCTGGCGGGCCTTCTTTCCTCTGCTTCCTTGTGCTTCTGAGATCGCTAGAAAGTTGCCATTGACTGATTCACCAAGCCAAGCATTGGAGCAAGCGAGGAAGACCGCTTTTTCCATCAAAAAAGTATGGGAATAGGACCCCAACTTCGAAATCAATTCCAACCTTTCGCCCGGTCGCTAACCTATCTTTTTGAGTCCCTTTGTTCGCCCTTCTTTCCTGCCAGTAGTGTAGGCGGAGGACTTTATTTACGCTATTTCGTCAAATGATAAGTTTGCAGGCAAGGACAAAAAGACGTTCTTTCCTACTTACTATAGGTAGCTGCGTCCCCTAGAAGATCTTGGCATCAAAGATCCTTTTCCCGAAGAAAAAAAAGACCCCACCGTGGTGGAGCAGAAGGTGAGAGTACTGCCGGACTATTTTCCTACGTGTGATTGGTCCGGATTCATTTTCCTTACCAACCCCGGCTCAACCTAGCACGACCAGTACAAATGCCCTAGTTCGACTCAGGTCTCGCTATCGCTTTATGGTGGCGCCATGCAAAGGTTAGAATGAGAGTGCCCCTTGCTCCTTAGCCCTTTACCGGACTCCCCTACGTACCAGCAGACTGAAGTTATCCAGGAAAAACCTTTTAACAAAGCCATCGACTTGGTCAACGGCCCCCATTTCTTCCCAATGATCTTCCCTTTCTGTTGGGCGCTTCGTGGCCCTATCAGTCGGCTTGCCAATCAACTGACCCAGTGTCAACAGGGAGCAACCGCTATTCTCGCAACGAACGACCTGTTCCTCCTTTTATTTTCATTTTCAATTTTTTAAAGTCGTTGTCTGTTAAAGCGAGCTCCGCTATTTCAGAGAGGGGAAATGGCGTCATTCTATGATAATAGGACATGAAAATCTAACAAAAGAAAAATGGATGTGCTAAATGAACAGAGGAGAGGTAAATCAGCAAAGTAAAAGTAAGCTCCTCCCCGGAACACCATATGAAAGAGTGAATTCAACGGAGTCGGTATCATTGAGAAATAGACATCTCAGAGATAGATAGACATTTCCTTTATTAATATGTAACTTCGGGGGACTACCGCTTCTAGAATGCAACCATCGTTCTGAGAAGCAAGTAAAGGGAATGCCTTAAGCAGCGAACACAACTAATGAGTCTCATGGGCAAGATATCCTACATTCGCTGATTTTTATGTTCTATTATATGTCTTTTATAAATCGAAAAAAGTATGTTTGAAGGGGGCGTAAGCGGAGTGAAGTCAACAGATTGAATCGTCTTCTCTCGAATCGTCTTTGGATGTACGAGTCTCATAGCCCCTTGACCTCTTCTCTCAAAGAAGGCGCTGTGTGGGCAAGTCGATCAGAGTCAGAGCGGGGGGGGGAATGTTTACAGTTGTTGTAGTACGACTTTTCATTTCCTGTTCGGTCTTTCAAAAAGTAGTCAGCTGCGGGATAAGAAGCCTTTTAGTCATACTTAACTTAACATTGATTGAAGCAACTGTTGGAGAGAAGGCTCCAGTCAGACCTGCAAGCACCGGATAGTACGCAGCGGCAGTTTTCAATCATACAATGTGTACTCGTAGTCTGACTTTTAGTGGTAGTCAGCTGTCCTCGTTCTCCTCTTTTCATTGCCCTATTGAGTAAGGGTCGGTGTTTGCAAAAATGTTGAGCCGACGGGGTCAGGTACCAGTAGTGACAATGGCAAAAAAAGGGGGGGGTTGAAGAATGGGGTGTACGACTTGGCTAGTCTTCCTTGCTGGATGGAAGAACTTCGCCTTTCTTCCTCTTCCTGAAATGAAATGGATAGAAAGAGGATGCCCGGCCTAAAAGACTGGTGGAAAAAGCTCTTTTCGTTGCGTTGGTAAAGACCTTTTGTTGAACTAAGTCAGTCTGTTTTCAAAAAGAAGTTGTTTTCCTCTAATGGATTTATTTCCGTTCAAGCCATAAAAGCCCCGTAGCTATAGCTATCCAAGAGTGAAAGACTGTCGGGCGAGGGCTTGTTCTTACTGAGCGAGTTGGCTAGCATTCCTAACAAGCCTTCCGGCGATCGAAGTCAGTTTCACTCCTTTTTTCTTGATCCTTCTTCACTGCTTTCCCTAATCATTTTCTCACTGCTTGGGGCTCCTTGAGTGGTGAATGTGTCTGCGTCTTTCTTCGGTGAGCGCAGTCTCTGATGATTTATCTTTCCCTTGAGGATTTGAAGTGTAATAAGTGGGTGGTGTCAGGGCCCTTTCCTTTTACTTTAGCCTTTTAAACTCATGCTGCAGAAAGTGCGGATTTTTATTTATCTTTCTTCTTTCTTTCTCCGCCGCTTCTTTATTAAGTCTTTGTCTTGCAGGAGCGATGTCAAACCATTTTCTTCTTCCTTGAGTATAAGAGCTCGGCGAAAGTACTTATTTTATTTTTTTGTTGAAGAAGTGAGAATCGGCCTAAGGGCATCAGATCGAGTGAATCGGGGATAGTCCCATTTCCTTTTTTCTTCGGATTCCCGTATCGAGTCCTTGAGTTCTTTCTGTCGATGGAGTCAATGCGAGAAGTAGGACCCTTTCGGTAGCCTCTTAGTGAGGTGCAATGCCTTTGTCTTTGCTGCTTTTTAACAACTCTCACGCGTCAAGGGCTTATTTTCATTTCTCTTGCTTGACGAGCGAAGTGCACCATTAGTTATGGGTCACTTCCGTCGGTCTATCATTCGAAGTCTTCGCTGTCTGTGATGGGGTTGCAGGTCTGATCTTTTCTCTTCTTTCAGAAGCTAGGATTGGAAGGCCTTTCCTAATTTGTAGAAATTCCTCTATGTTTTCAAGTTATCCTTTGTATTGAGTGAAGTGACTACTCGCCTATGCTTTCTTTGTGGGTGCATCCCTTGCGAAATTCCCCTAGTCTCGGTCTTTTTCTCCTTTTAGTGTGTTCGTGTATTACTTGTACTGCTTTTCAGTGATGGCAATTAGAAAGGGTCTTTTCTTATGTTATTCTTTCTAGCTCTACCCGCGTGGAAGCCCCAGTAGCCTATCTGTAGCTTGAGGATTAAAATAAAAGTCGTTCTTGTCCGTTCTGTCTTTCTCTGAGAGCGAGGGTTGTAGGTGTAGAAGCAGTCTTGTAGCCTTTAGTCGGCTAAGAGCCATTTCGGTATTGTGCTAGTAAGGTAAGAGCAGCTGTCGATTCTGGTAGCAGAAAAAGTCTTGGATTGGTCCATTCGTTAAGCATTGGAATCGGGACATCTCTTTGCCCGCTATTCCTTCTCTTTCTGTCTATCCTCTATCATTTATCTTTTTTCTCTTAGCGAGTGAAGTTCCTCTCATAATTGATGGTTCGCTTCACGATCCTTTACTTTATTGTCTTTGTCTCTTGAATATTCGATTTCGAGTTAAGAGGTATCGGACCATCCCCTAGCCTTTATGTTGGGGCATTTGCTTTGACTTTGGTTAGAAAAACAGCTTTCCCTCCTTATTTCTTCTTTTCCGAATGAAGTGACTCACTCTTGTGTGTCAAGAAGGCTCTAAAACATTTGATTCTTGCTTTAGTTGTTGTACCAGAAAAAGAAGCAAGTGCTGACTTTTCTTTCTTCCCTGGATGAGCTGCCGTGGGTGTGGGAAGAGCCTTTTCAATTTACAATTTTCATTCTTGTTGTAAGGATTGGCAGTCTGGGAAGTGGCTTATGTGGTTGTGTTCCCATTCCCGATAGTTTCTTTAAGTCGTAGGCTTGATTTGATCTTTTGTAACTCATGAAGTGAATTTTCTTCTTGCCTTATTGCCTTGAGTTCTATTGTGGTATAAGTAAGGCATTGGGTAAGCAGCGGAGGTACGTGAAGAGGTGTCTGCGCAGTCCGGATCCTTTATTGTGGTAAGGGACATTGTCTCACCCGCTCTAATCTATCTGTCTCCTCCTTCCATAAAGGGGAAGTAAGCCCCAGGAGGGGAGAAATTAAAAAGAAAGAAAGGAATTCGCACTGAACCAACTTGCTACTTGCTGCAAGATAACTGGCAGAGAAGACCGTCTTCGCTCACCTAGATCGACATAGAAAGATTTAGCTATAATATAACTACTGCCTTCAAGCTTTAAACTGATAGACCGAGAAACCCACTTTTGATTTATAACCCCGTCTATTTGACTTCCTTATTGCCCACTTTATTACCAAAGTAAAGTCTCTTTCTTTCCTTTCCCTTTTATCTCACTTACTTAAGTAAGATAATGCTTTCAACTTTTTCCGCTGGCTTTCTTTCTAATGGGACAGTCCAGATAGCCTACTGCTCTCGTGTATAAAAAACTGCTTTCTAGTCTGATGTCCTGCAAAAGAAAAATCTCTTATTGGCTCGCTTGGATAAGAAGGCACTGGTGCATTCAATTAGGATTGGCCTGGTAAGATAGTCTATTAGGACTGCCTTAGGGGCTTACACCCTTAGACTTTCTTACGGTACAGTAAAATAGGGAAAGAAAGTGGGATCGTAAGGGATAGGTAGAAGCAAGAAAAACGACGAGAATAGATAACCCACCTTCCACTCAAACTGGAATTCAAACCCCGGAAAAAGGGGAAGGTTCTGCAACTGGTACTGGATAAGGTGAAAATCTTTCCACTGGCTGTCTTGACATCTCATCTCTAACTGTCTTGCTGGCCTGCCTCCTTATATAGGGGACTCCAAAAAGGTCAAAGCTTTCATTCCAGGAAAGAAACTGCCACTGGATTCAGAGAGAGAACTCCCAATGCCTTATAGGAAACTAGCACTGTATGTGAGGCATGAAACTCCAACTCGATCGAAGGCATAAGGAATTGCAGGATATGTAAGGTACACATATACTACTGTATAGGCTTCTCTTTATTCTGCGATTGAATAGGCAACAAAGACTACTTATCCATAGGCAACTAATAGTACTCCAACCCTGTAAATGGAAGGCAAAGCACTAGCAGGAAGGACTCCAACTCCATCTGGAATCGGATGAAACTATAAAGATGCTAATTCAAAATAGTCCAGTACAGATAAGAAAGCTGAAGCTAGCCACTAAGATGCTAACAGGCACAAGTAAGATGTAATAGATTCTCAATTCTTTGTTTGCTCACAGGAGAGATTGCCCTGTAACCTGCTATTCCTGCTGGATTGAAAGCTGATTTCGTAAGGTAAGAAAGAGTAATTTCCACTAAAACTCCAACTGGCAATGGAACTGCTGATATCCTGCCTTGCCCATTTGATCAAGACTTTCCTTCCTGCCTTAGGAAAGAAAGAGTTTAGGCCTGTTGACTCGGCTTGGAAAGAAGTCAAAACATCGACAACATAAATATGGATTCTGCAGTTGGGCTTTTTTAAGGACTCGAAATGGCTCGCAGAAACGAAAAGAGAAAGAAGCGACAAGAAGAGCTATCCTAGTGTCAACCAAGATCTATTCTATATAGCCGCCCTACCATAGAAAAAAATCCCCACCACTACCTTCACCAGCAGCAAAGGCAGAAGGTGAAAAGACTGGAACTGGTTTAGCAAAAAAGAGGGCAAAGATTGGCTCGCAAGGAAAGAGAAGGACTGGCTGGCTTACTCCTTTATTACTCGGAAAACTCCCCTTGCCTTTGCCTTCGCAGACACACATTGAGAGAGACAAGCAGAAAACGAACTCATCTGGAAATGGTTGAGCAACTCCCACTGGAGCTAGATCGAAACTAGCACTTCAATAAGCTGCTCTTAGCACGCCAACTATAAGGGTTTAGCTTTGTTCTCCAAAAACCATGGCAGGAGCTTAGCTTAGAATTGGAAACCCCTAGCCCTCCTCTGGATAGCAGAGAACCCCATCCAAGAGCACTCAAACCGACCGGAACTCACTAGCTCTTTCAAGAGGAAAAAAGCCTATTCAAAAGTCTTCCTCCCTCCCTATCCCTATACTATAGGAATATAGGAAAGAGTAAAGAGATCTATCCAGCCCACCAGGATAGCCCCACATACAGGGAAAGAAAAAAGGATATCTTTCTGTAGACCTATCCGGGAATCTCTTATCGTTAGCGTTAGCCCAGCCCAGAGAAAGAAAGAAATTTGACGAGGAAGAATAAGACTACCTTCCTCGCTAAAGCCCCAGCCCTAAGCTTTTAACCTAGCCTTAGCCTGCCCGATCCGACCTTGACCCATATGGTACTGAAACTAGATTCCAAGTAGAAGGTATGGAAGTAGATGTAGGGGATGCAAGAGAACTCCCGCTGGCAGGAAGAGACCTGGATGCCCTTATGACAAGACTAGCCCTCCCCAAAACAGAAAAAGAAAGGAGATCTTCTTCCTCAAAGAAAAGCTTTTCCGGAAACTCTCTCACAACCCTCCCCTACATTAAATCACTTACAGAAAGGTGAAAGAGACTTCTAGACAAGTTTGCTCACAGAATTGCCCACTCACTTGAGAACTTAATTTATAGTTTTCCTAATCTCCCTATCAAAGTCTTACGCGTCATTTCATCCCTAGAAATCCCATATACTGCTTGCTTTATGAAAGGCCCTATTCCGCTCTAGAAAAAACATATTCCGCCCTAGCCGCCTTTGACCTAGCGCCTTCTGCAAAAGGGGGAATTAAACTATCAACTACAGATACGAATGCTGGTACTTATACTGCTGGAGAAGACCTATAGATTGCTTTGGAAGGAAGACTTAAAAACTGCAGGGGATTAGCACGCCAAGGGAACTGGATGGAAAGTTGACAACTTAATTGCTTTTTTTAAAGGGACTGAAGGAAAGGTTACTCCTACAAAGGCTCCCACGGGATAGACGGAAAATATCAAATTCATAAGGTCTATCCCTATCCCGCCGCTCTTCTTGATCCTGATGGCTTTTCACTTTTTAGCGGATTGCTTTCTACTTTCTAACTGACTCGAAGGCATAATTCGAATTAAAAAGGATGGAAATTTGGCCTGCACCGACATCGATCGAAAGAAACTCCAACTCAAAGCTAGTAAGGGAGAAAGTAAAGGCTGTAAACTAGCACTTATATATATTTTAGGGGCTTACTTGCCTAAAATCACTACTTGCTTGCCCGGAAAAAAAGCATATGGTATAGAGAAAGAGAATAAAGAATATGATAGAGGTCCTGCAAACCCGGAGTCTTCCTTAAGAGAAAGAAATTTGTATTTTCTGCTTGCCGCCCTTGCATATACAAAAACAATTTAGCCTTGCACTACTCCAGCTGGATTGTACTACAGTGCTTG